AAAAAGGTTATAATAGTTATCAGTATTTATTATTTATAGCGAATCAAGGAATCGAACCCCATCTGCCAGGCCATGAAACTGACGTGCTTACCTTTACACTATTTCGCTTACTATTATCATAATATTTCTTAATTTTTTTTTTACACTGTCTTTGAAACATACGAACAAAGAGACTCGAACTCTTAAGGAATTACTTCCACTCCTGCTTAAGAGGAGATTGTTTACCAAATTTCAACATGTTCGTTAAACGCCATAAACATAGGTATTATTATACTTCTTTTATTAAAGATTATAATTACTTATTTTTTTTTATATTTCTTTATTTTTAAATTTTTATTTTAATAGGCGTCAAGAGGAATTGAACCTCTGATAAAAAGTATTAACAGTACTCCGCAATAACCACTCTGCCATGACACCTGGATTTTAATGACACTTTTTATTTTTTTTATTTTATATAAAAAAATAAATAAGATTATAAAAATATACGGTAGGCGCGATTCGAACACGCTATATATCTCCTACCCAAAAGGAGCGACTAGCCAATTTGTCATCTACCGTCATTTTTTGTTTTAATAATGAATATTCTTAATAAATATTTTAAATTATATAAAAATATCATTAGCAAAAATTAATAGACCATATCCTTAATGATTATGTAACAATATCTCTTATTATAAAGTTTTATTAGCTATGTTTACTTACTCTTTTATTATTTTTTTTATGATATAAAAAATTTTCTTTTCCCTCTAATAATAGTTTACTAGTATAGATTGAAGGATCATTTAATAGAGAAGAGATAAGATCATCTTTAACTTTAATTTTAAAAAGATCTGTATTAACAAAACTATAAAAAAAAATTTATAAGTATTGAAGAAGATAAAATAGAATTTATATAACTTTTATATACTTCACCTAATATTTCAGTAGTGTTAAATAAATCTACAGTTTGTAAGATATGTCGTTTGCTTATACTAGCCTACTACTTTATTTAAATTTTAATACTACTTTACTCCACATTATTTTTATAAAATTGTAGAAGTATAGTATCCTAATCTTTGCTTGATAAATTTAAATAACCAAAAATTTTATTAAATAATTCACCACTATCCTCACTAAATAATAAATATTTAAATATCTTATCCATACTACATTGAATAAATACCACTGATTTAAAATCAATTTCTTTAACTTCAGCAACGGAATGAGGTTCTATTAAAAATATATATATTATTATTTCGGATTCTTTAACTTTACTAAAATAATCTTTAAACCTAATAAAAATATAGAACTTACTAAATGAATTCTATTATAAAACTTCTACCAAAACTACTGATTATAGCAAAATTATCTTTTCTATCTTCAGTTGAATAATTTCTACTTAATTTATTTAACATTATTTTTTTTTTATATTTATATTTTAAAAAGGTTTTGTTTTTATTAAAATTAATATAAAAATATTTATTAAATCTATAAAAGATCATATATAGAAGATATTACTGATTATACTGATATATTTATTAAGATCAGTGATAAAATATAGCTAATTTTATTATAAAAAATATTATAATTATATTACGCAAGTACGTGATACATTATAAAAACACAAAAAAATAAAAATATGAGCTATTGCTTCTATTAATGCGATATCATTAAAAAAAAAAGCTAGCATAAAAAATTAATATTATACTAGGAAAAACTAAGTAAATAGTTTATTTTTGTTTTTATTAAATAAATACCTCAAGGATTTACCATATGACAATTTGATACTAAAGGTTCCAATTTATCTTAAAAATTAAAAATAGCCAGAGCTCTAGAGTATTCAAATAATTAAATTAAAAAAAGGTTAAGACAATAGAACTCCTATTTGAATTACCAAAGAAAATCTAATATAGAAAATGAAGTATCCACTATAAAACAAGCTCTAGGTTATAAAAAATAGATAGAGGATGTAAAAGATATTTTAAGTAATACAAAAAATTTAATAAGTAATTTTAATATGTCATCAATTACGGATATATTTAAAAACACAATTGATTATTTATCTAATCTTTATTTATTAACATTAGTTCTACTATTAAATATTTAATAAGCCTCTTTACTAGCTTCATTATTATTTTCATATTTTATTTTAGTATAAGGGGTTAATTTTTATTTAACCACTTATTTTTTTGTTTCTGTCGCTAAATCCATGAAAGTATTTTCTATTATTCCTATTGCTGGTACAATTATTAAGAACCATGCAAAGTAGAAAGCTGTAGCTATTTGTCCAATAGTTACATAAGGTTCTGTAGGATGTTGAGAACCAATCCACATTAAAATAATAAAATCTACTACAAAAAACCAGAAAGCAAATTTCATAAATGGTTTAAATTGATTTCCTCTTACTCTAGATAAATCTGTATAAGGTAATATTAATAAAATTAATAATGATCCAAACATTGCTATTACTCCTAATAATTTATTTGGAATTGATCTTAAAATTGCATAGAAAGGTAATAAATACCATTCTGGTACAATTGAAGCAGGAGTTTGCATAGGATTTGCGGGAATATAATTATCACTATGTCCTAAAAAGTTAGGATAATAGAATACCATAATACTTAATACTAAAAAGAAAAAGAAAAGAGTAACTAAATCTTTAAATGTAAAATATGGATGCATTGCATATCTATCTCCATTTGATCCTATACCATTTGGATTATTTGAACCATGTGTATGTAGAGCTAATAAATGTGCCACAACTAAAGCTGCTAATAAAAATGGTAATAAGTAGTGTAATGAAAAGAATCTATTAAGTGTAGCATTTCCTACACTGAAACCACCCCAAATTAATTCTACTAAATCTTGTCCAAATACTGGAATAGCACTTAATAAATTTGTAATTACTGTAGCACCCCATAAACTCATTTGACCATAAGGTAATACATAACCTAAAAAGGCTGTAGCCATCATCACTATTAAAATGATAACTCCTATACTCCATAATAAGATTCTAGGTGATTTATAGGATCCGTAATATAAACCTCTAGCAATATGAGCATATACAAAAATAAAGAAGAAAGAAGCTACATTAGCATGTGTATATCTTACAGCCCAACCATTATTTACATCTCTCATTATATGTTCAACGGAATTAAATGCAAAATCTACATGTGGTTGATAGTGCATAGCTAAAAAGATACCAGTTAATATTTGTAATATTAAGCAAGTACCTAATAATGAACCAAAATTCCATAAATACGATAAGTTGGCTGGTTGAGGAGAATCAATCATATAAGAATTGATAAGTCTAAGTAAAATATGCGATTTAAATGCCCTCACTAAATTAATTTTAAATTAAAATGAATAGCTAAATTTTTTAATTATTAATTTACTACAATTAATAATTTTTTTTAAATTTATTGTTTTTTTATTTTTTTTTTTACTTATTAGGTTATAATAATACTTTTTCCCTTTTCTTTTTAAGGTTCTATTTTTAGGTTATTTTTGTTGTTTGTTTTTTTAGTAGTATTTACTGGTATATACTTATTTCAACCGTTATTTAACAAAGATTCATTCTTTGTTTTATATTTTTTTTTATTTAAAATTTAACTAGCACTCTAACAAATAGTAGTATTTCAGTATATTTTTATTTGTTTTTTAAGCCCAAGAAGAATCGAACTTCTACAGATTCCTTATCAAGAAATTATTCTACCTTTAAATTATAGGCTTATATTTTTGTTTTTCTACTATTTATTTAAATATAGAAGGAGATAAAGGAAAATTGATTTATATTAAGTCACTAATAATATATTTTATATGAAATCTTATTAGACCCATCTATATTATATATTCTCTTCCATTAATATTTTTATAAATAGATTTAGTTTAAAAATTATATATCATTCTAATTAATAAAAATGATTTCTTTCACACAAAAATTAATCATAATTATTAAAATTCATTTACTAATTTTATTTTTTTTTTCATAATTCGCTAAGGACAAAACTACTTCTTTTATACTAAATAATCTGTAGTGTTTAAATAAGGGGGTAATTATATTAGTAAGGTGCTATATCAAAAGCAACTAAAATACTAGGTACTAAAATAATAAAAGCTACTACTATAGGTAAAAGATTTAACCAACAGAATTCTATTAATTGATCATATCTTAATCTAGGTAAAGTAGCTCTAAACCAAACAAACATAAAACAGAAAATACAAGTTTTTAAACCTAAAACTATAGATTGTACATTAAAGAAAGTATCATTAATAATTAAATTAGGTATATTATAACCACCTAAAAATAAAATAGCTGTTATACAACTAAATAATACTATAGAACTATATTCTGCTAAGAAAAAGAAAACAAATATAATTGAACTGTGTTCTGTGAAGAAACCCGCAACTAATTCTGATTCAGCTTCTTGTAAATCAAAAGGAGTTCTACTAGTTTCTGCTAAAATAGAAATAAAATATATAATAAATACAGGTAATAAAGGTACTATAAACCATATTGCTTGTTGACTTTCTATTATACTTGTGAAATTAAATGATCCTGTTAATAAGATTATTATTAATATAGCAGAACTTAAGATTAATTCATAACTTATCATTGCTGCTGTAGATCTTAAACTTCCTAAAAAGGCATATTTAGAGTTAGCTGACCATCCTGCAAATAAGATACCATATACTCCTAAAGAAGATAAGGCTAAAGTATATAATATACCTAATGGAAAATCAAATAAAGTTAAACCTTCTCCAAAAGGAATTATACCCCAACCTAATAAACTAAAGACTAAAGTGGAAACAGGTGCTAAATAAAAGATTATTTTATTAGATTGAGATGGTATTACTGTTTCTTTTAGTATTAATTTTAAGGCATCGGCAAATGGTTGTAATACTCCATAGTAACCTACTGTATTAGGTCCTACTCTTCGTTGATGAGCTGCTAATTGTTTTCTTTCTATTATAGTCATAAAAGCTACTGAAAGTAATATAGGTAATAAAACTAGTAAAACATCTATTAAATTTATGATGATATTTATTATATTTAAAATTGTATCGTATTGGATCATGGGTTTCAGTAAAAATTAAAAAAAAAAAGTTATCGCTAATATATTTTTTTAATATATGCGTTTATAAGATTGGTTATATATATATTTTTATATACAACTTTATTGTCCAGTAAGATTATAATCTTGGCGGCATTTACTCGAAAGAATTTATTTTTGTTTTTTATTCTAACAGTCACTTACACTATTATAAATTAATGCACTCTAACTAAAGGATAATTTAAATTATATTATATTATATTATTTTATTTTATTTTATTTTATTTTATTTATTATTTTATTTTATTTATTATTTTATTTTATTTTATAAATAATATAAACTTACATTAGAGTTAAGAAGGAATCGAACCTCACTATAAACGTTGCAAATTTACTACAGAACCAACTGTAAGCTTAACTCTTTAAAAATTTTTAAGATACCAAAACAAAAAACAAAAATTTATATATTTTTACTAAATTGAAAAGAGTTAAAAATAAATTAAAATTCTTTTTTTTTCCATAATTCGCTAAGGACAAAACTACTACTCTTTTATTAAAAACAAAAATTAATTGCAAATCTATTTTTTTGTAAAAATGAAATAAGGGTTTCTAGTATTTAATAACCAATTATATTTATCTCTGGTAATAGACACAAAAAGATCCAAAAGCTATAATTTTTTAAGATAATATTATTATAGGCTATTTCTAAGATCTATGATTCAAGATATTTTAGGATATCTAATTTTTTTTTTAATCTAGATATTAAGTATTGCCCATATAAATTAACTACTATATTAATAATATTAGTTAAATTTAACCTATTAAAGAATATACTCAAAAAACAAAAAAAGCTAAATATTCTACTATAGTTAAATAATATTAGAAGTATCTCAATTCGTAATAAAAATCACTTAAATTCACTTTTAGCTTTATCAGTTAATAAATTAGTATCAGTTTTAGTTTATATATTTATATTTCCTTCTTCTGAACCTATTTTTTTTTTTATTTTCCAACTCCTTTGTGGTAATTTGAAACCCTGCAAGAGCCAGTTATAATATTTTACTTTTATTATTAGGAACATCTAAAGATAGATGTAATATTTGATTTCCTTTTTTCATCTAAAAAAAAAATTGTATCTTCCTTTTTTCACCTTTTTCAGAACTTTGAAATAGGGACAGAAAATAATATGTCAAATTTTTGTTTTTTTGTTTTTTAAATTTCTAACCATTAAGAATTTAAAAAGAATAAAAATAAGTAAAAAAAAAACCTTAATAATTAAATTAAAGATAATAAAATAGTATTATTCATAATTATATATATTTTATAATAAGAGAGCAAATTATTATATTATATATATAAAAATATAAGTATAAATAGTATATAAATTATAACAGTCCCCTTTATAATCCTTATTATAATTAAATACAATATAATTAATATTAAATTTTTTTATTCTCTTTTGGAATCGAACCAAAATTGACATTTTAGAAGAATGATGTTCTACCATTAAACTAAGAGAATTAATATTTTAGATATTATTTACTAATAACTACTTATAGTTAATATAAGATAAAAGGGGTTATAAAATTTAATACCCTTTATAATATTTACTATAATCATTTGATTTTTTATATTATTATTATATTATATTATTTTTAGAAACTCTACTTATTTTGATTTAAAGGGCCATTATTAAATAAGAGTATTAAAAATTTAATTAAGATTTATTATTTAATTTTACTATAAACATTCTAATAACTTGTTGTAAAGTAAATAAAGGTAACACATATTTAGATAAAATATAGATTAAAATAAATAAGACTACAAAAGAAAAATATAATTGATTTAAAAAATAAAAAGGTATTAATTGTGGCATAAGTTATTAATAAATAAAGATATTATTGCTCTTATTAATATTAAGAACTATCTCTTTGCTAATGCAAAAACTAAATAGAATGAGATAATGACATACTCTTTTAGTAAATATTTATATATATTTAATATCATTATACTTAATAATGACTAATATGTATATAGAAAAAATAAGGAGTAAATATCCTTATCTTTATATAATAATTAAATAATATAATAGTACTAGAATAAGTTTTTTATTATTAGAACTTATATTTTTATTTTGAACCGAATATAGTTAAAGGAGGATAATTGTTTTAATTATTAATTAAAAAGCATATAAAACTACTAGATTTAGAAATATTCCTAAAAAAACAAACCATACCCACATTAAATAATATCTTTGAAATGTACTTCGTAATCTAAATAATTTTTATAGTGTAAATCTAGTTTAAATTATTTAATTAATTCATTTCCAAAGAATATAGACACAATGTTAATCATAGATATAATTAATAGTATAAAGATAATTAAATGTAATAAGGCATATTCTTCTAATAAAGTAAAAATATATAAGAATTTATATAACTCTTCTAGATTAAAATCAGGTAGAAAATTATTTTTTACTTTAAAGACTTTATCTCTAATTATATCTAAGTTTTGTTTAATAATATTTGCTTTTTCTTGAAATATTTATTCATTACCTTCAGTTATAACATTAAATCTATATGTCATAGAATCGATACTTGTTCTAACTTTATCTGCTTCATCTGAACTTAAAGCTATGCTATCTTCATCTCCTAGATTATCTACTTTCCTTTTAAGATCTTTAAAATCAGCTCTCATCGCTTTTACCTTTTCAAAAGGATATTTTCAATCGTTTCTTATGAAACTTGATCTCTTTTATCTTGAGAAGCCTCTAGAATATATGCACGTTCTAATAATTGACCTCCGTAATGATGCTGTATAAGATGCAGCTTTTAATAATTCTATTAATCATTTATTAGATAATTATTAAATACAATTATATTTTAATATATAACCTTATTTCTTAAAAAAAAAAGTAGCTTTAAAATAAACTAGTATTGAGTAATCTTATGATTAACTTAAAAACTAAAAAATTTTCGTGAAAAATAATTTAAAACAAAAAACTTTAAGAGCCCTTATGGATTTTAAAATATTAAAAATGATAGGAGATTTTAGTTTATTTTAAATAATAAGTGGAATAGCTAAAACTTTTAATAAATTAATATTTTATTATATATTTACATATTCATTAGTTTACTCAAAATATAGATTATTTATAGCTATATATTTCATAAAAGAATTCATAGTCATAATATATTCAGGTAATTTATGAGTCAGAAATTCACCTTTAAATCCATATTATACTCCATTTAGAGCTGTAGCTAATATTTGTAGAAGAGCTACAGGATTTACAGTAGGAACTGGAGTTACTTTTGCTTATCTTATGAAATAGATGAGATATTGATTCAAGAAGATAAAGAAGCTTACTTTCTTCCAAAAATGAGAGAAGTTATTAGAGGAGTTGGAGCAGAAGGTTTAGCTAAATCTTTTTTTTAAGATAAAAATAGGAATCAAAGATAGAGTAAAAGATCCTAATAATAATATATTTAATAATATCTTGAATCTATGAGTTCAGAATCAAAACAAGAGTTAGAGAGAGAAACAGGTCAAACATGGGAAGATATATATTTCTGCACATAAAGCACTATTAGAAAAAAAGAAAAAAAAGATGAAAGTATCTCAAAACCTATTATCGATATGTTAGAAAAAGATGATCCATTTAAAACAAATAAACAAAATATAAATCTATCCCTTTTTTGTTTGTTTTCTATACTCTGATATATACAATTAAAGGGGTAATATTTAGCTTTTTCTAGCCCATTCTATACTTATTAAAAATAGGAATTAATTTACTTATTTACATCAACTTCAATTAATATTTTCCATAGGGACTAGTTGAATAAACATTGTAACATAAAAAATTTAATTAATATATAAAGTATAATGTCTAATAATAGTAGTATTATATAAGTTAGTATGCTAATATTTTTTAAATCTTTAATTATTTCTAGATCTCTACGATCTATTTTGCTTAATTCATATAAAGAATATAAGCGATTTTTTATAATTGAAGGTATATATCTAGGGCTTATTTAACTCAGAGTATTTATTTATAATACGTAAGGAAATTATCTCAAATAATATACTTAACCCTAGATAAACCATTAGTAAAATATTCACAAGGTAAAAATATTCATTAAATATTAAGTAAAAAAACAAAAAAAATAAAATCCATATTACTAAAAAAAATAATTGAGATTAGGAATAACATAACCAATTTTGTTTTTTATCTAAGTTTTTAAAATACGTTAATAAAAATAAGAGTGATTTATTTACACTATCGTTTGAAGAAGGATTAGCTACGTTTACATTAACACCCTTTTTTTAATGAAATGTGTCATACCTTGAACTCCCATAACAATAAATACTGCACTTCTAACCATAAAATATGATCTCGTTTTTCTCAATATTAAATATTGTTTAGCTCCAAGATTTCTAAGATTAAATGAAGAAAATTTACTATCATATATTCTCATTACACCTTTATACATCATCATAGATGAGATAAAAATTAAAGCGCTTAAAATTTATCAATAGATCAGGATTTTCAATGAAAATATTAGGGATATGACGAGTTAATTCTAAGAGATCTTCAAATTTCATATTAAATTCAACAGCTCCTGCTTTTAGTACGTCAGATACTACGTTTTCTACCATTAAATCTCCGAGATCAGAATTAACCGCCTGAGTCGTAGATAAGGATTAACCACTTTTTTTATTTAAAAATATTCGCTTCGTCAAAATCACTATTTAGTTTAATTAAGTTTTCATTAACGATTTTAAAAATTTCTTCATAATTATTAGGCTCATCTATAATTTGAGTCAAAAAATTAATATACTTATCTACATATGTATGCCTTGGCACATCCAGAATCAAAGTTTTAATATCATTAGATATTCCCTCGGATTCACAATATCTAAATATATGCTATTAAATTTTACTTAAGAATTTTTGTTTTTCTAAATATAAAGGAATTGAATTATCATTATATAAATTAGGAAATGCAGTTTTAAATTTACCGATTAACTACTCTCCTAAATTCTCAATATAATTTGAATCTATTAAATTTTTTTAGTTCTATAAGTGATTTCTCCAGAGAATCTAATATTTCTTTATTAGTCTCATCATCAAGATCACTCAAAACCTTTGATTTAGGTAAATTCTTATCCATTAGTAAGACACTACTATAATGTATTGTTCTAACATGAGAATGAGAATTATACCTATTTCTATTTAAGAAACCCTTAATTTTTTATTTTTATTATAAAATTTATCAATATGAGAGCCGTTAACATTATTACTATCATTGTAAAGAGATAATAATAATAATAAAGTTGCTAAATAAATTATTAACAATCTTATTTCTTAAAAAATGGAAGTTTCTAATTGAATAGGAAAAAATACTAAAAATACTAAAGGTAATAAAGCTAAAGTAATGTATAAATAATAAGTTGTCATTACACCTAATTCTTTAATTTTTCGCATTCTTTTTCAAGCTCAGCCATAAATTTAACTTTATCCTCAGAAGATAAATTATTATAATAATTTACCATATCTTCTACTGTAGACTTATATTCATTAGAGGATTCAATAGGTTTTTTTTTACTAAGCCTCTTAATCTGCTTTCTAATTGAGTGGAAAGTTATCTGATTATCAGAGTAAACCTTTCGATAAATATTAGTTAGCCAAGGTAGAAAATTCGTTCTTCCCCTGCATTTGCCCTTATCTCATCTATTACACACTAACAAGTCCTGCAGACGTAGCCACAATCTCACAGCCAGTCTTAGCACAATAGATAATTCTAAATAAGTGAGACATATTACGGTTTAGAGGGCTATTGTAAATGTGGAAAAATTCAGGATGTAATATTAATGTGTAAATACCGTTAAAAAATTTGATAATGCTAATTACTACCATTTGAGAAGAGTGAATTACAGCAAAAATAAAAATTATGGTGGTTCTACAAATTTACTATTTATATGGCTTAACACTAGCATTAATGATATCCCTCCTAGAACTCTAAAAATTCTTATATAGATATTGTTATATATCTTATCTCTTTTTTCAGGTAATAACTTCACAATTATATGTTTTTTTTCAATGCCCCTATTAAATCTTGTGTCCACTTATTGACGGTGATGGTTTCATTATTATTAAGGATAATAGCTATATTACTTTGTATTTTGCCTAAATTAATAGGTTTACTTAGCTATGTTAAATTTGAATAAAAATTTAATCTATTATCTATAAAAATATACAGAGTATTACTATTATTAAAGGGGAGTACTAATAATAGTAAAGTAGCTATATAAATGATGAATAATCTCAATTCATTTAAAATAGAAGTCTCAAATAGTATAGGTGAAAATACTAAAAATACTAAAGATAATAAACCTAAAGTAATATATAATGAATAAGTAGTAATTACTCCAGTATCTAATTTAGCAATATTAATACCAGTTTTAGTTAAAGTATTACTTAGACCATAAGGTCCTATAAATTCAATAACTCCTCTATCTAAAACTTTACTTACAAAGTAACCTAATTGTAATCCTCTACCAATAAAGTAATGGTTATATATTACATCAAATAAATATTTACCATTTAAGAAAGTATATATTTTTCTAGTAATAGGACTTTCCATAAAGAATAAATGAGGTGCAAAGTGGTATAAATAAACAGCTAAAACCGCACCTAATAAAGATAAAATACTAGGTAGTAATTTAACTAATCTATCCATAGAGAATTCAGCTTCCACCATAGTAATATGATTAGGATGAATAAATATAGAATTTCCAAAGAAATCTGTACCTATTCCTACAAATAAATCACTAAAAATATAACCAAAGAAGATACTAAATAAAGCTAAAACAAATAAAGGAATTATTACAGCTAAACTAGCTTCATGTGAGTGTAAATAAGATGTTTTAGGTCCATTAGGTTTTGTTAAGAAAACTAATGAAATTAATCTAAATGAATAGAAAGCAGTTAAACCTGCAGTTAAACTCCCTAAAATAAAGGCATATGTACCTTCAAAACTATATTGAGCAAAAGCTAATTCAATAATTAAATCTTTACTATAGAATCCTGTTAACCAAGGTGTAGCTAATAAAGATAAAGTACCGACTAACATTGCAGTATAGGTAAACGGTAAGAAGTTGATTAAACCTCCTAATCTTCTCACATCTTGTTGATCTGAGAAACTATGAATTACAGCACCTGCTCCTAAGAATAATAAAGCTTTAAAGAAAGCATGATTAACTACATGCATTAAAGCAACATTATATTGACTAAGACCAACAGCCATAACCATGTAACCTAATTGACTTATAGTACTGAAAGCAATTATTCTTTTTAAATCATTTTGCACTAATCCACATGTAGCTGCAAAGAAAGCTGTAGAAGCACCCACTAAAGTAATAACTAATAAAGCTGTAGAACTATATTCTAATATTGGTGAACTTCTCACTAATAAATATAATCCAGCAGTAACTAGTGTAGCAGCATGAATTAAAGCTGATACTGGTGTAGGCATTTGTATACAGTAAATTTCTTTACTGCTCGGACTATATCATCTTCATATTTTTATTCTTTTTTTTAAAAAAATATAATTTATTTAAGGTCAAAATATGAGCTTCACGTGTAGTCTCTGAGGATCCTACTTTATTACTTAATTTTTAAATATATTTAAAAAAGGAGAGTAATATTTGGTTTCCTGCTGATTGCCCAATCTTTAAGATTTTTACTTTAAATATAATTTATGAGTACTTAAAGCTCTAAGGGTGTTCCAGCATATAGTGAAGTTTAAGGAGGGCCCTACTAACCAAAAGATATTTTTAATTTTTAATTCAAAACAATTATATTCCTAATTTATATAAAAAATCATTATGCATATAAGGTTTTACTAATAAAATAACTCTGTCCATACTAGTTTTAGATATTCTAATTCTATATTTATTATTAATTTTATCTCTAATTTTTAAAGTTGATTTAATATTTAATTTTTCTAGTAATGATTGAAGAATAATACATTCTTCCTTAGTAAACGATTCTGTACAAAGTAGAACTGTTTTAGCTCTTCCATAAGAATCAAAGTACCCGTCATCCATTATCCAATAAGCTAAAGATATTTCTGAAAACATTTCATATATATTATACGGAATAATTTTATGATATTTGTTTTTATCATTATCCCACTTATACCACAGACTGTGTAAAGCTGTATATACTGGATGTGTTTTAGTAGTAAAATGATATTGAGTTATCTCTTTACCTTTATGCTGAGGAAGATTAATATTAGGATAAGCATACAACTTTGTATCGGTAAACTGACTATAAATATTATAATTTAAGTGATTTAAATAATTTAAGGAATAAACATCCATAGTCATAGAATATTTACCTTCACCTTTAAATTTTTTACTTAGAGAAATAGAACCATCACCTAACATATTTCCAGTTATAGAATATAAGGTTGTTGATGGTATATAACTAATAATGGGACATAAGATATTTAAATTTATAATGTAATATGAATTATCATAGTAATTTAGAAAAAATTGTAAAATAAAAATTGTTAATATATAAAGTATAACGCCTATAAAACCCTCCATAGATCCCGGTAACCAACTATGTAAAGGTATTTGAGCTGATTTAGCCATAGCTCCACTTAATAATAATAAACCTATAATATCTATAGCAGTACTATTCATAAATGGTGCTAAACTAAATAAAGTAGAATAATTTAAAGATCCAAATAAAGCAATTAAAGCAAAGAATCCTATACTTAATCCCATATCACCTACTCTATTCATAGTAAAGGCTAAGATAGCTGCTTTATTAGCTTGTATTCTAGTAAACCAGAAATTAATTAATAAATAAGAAACAACTCCAATCAAATCTTGAAGATAAAGAAATTTAAATTTATAATTTATCTATCGGCCTATTTATAGAACTAATAGAAAGCTTTTTTCTTTATTTCCTGTACATTGAATACCTATCAGGTTTTACTTCATGCCTTGGCATCAATGTCAAATAAAGTATAGACACTGATGAAGATTCTGACTATGCATTAAGCACCATTTCAGGCACCCATTATTGTACTAGTCGATAGCGATTTAAAATGAAACCGACGATCTATAAAAAAAGCTTATTAATTTTTGATCGTTTTCAATAATGTCGCAAAAAAATGTTATCCATATTTATATATGATAATATGAATTAATCTTTATTCTTCATTTTAATTTTTTAAAGATTTACATTTTTTTACTATGGTATTATTTTAATAAGAACCTAATTTATAATATAAAGAAGGTAAGATATAAGGTTTAACAATTTTAGAAAAAGTAGACATAGATTTACTAGATATGTATAAAGTATTTCCTTTATTTTTACCTCCTGAGTGTATTGTAACTGTAAGATTAAATTTGTTTTTTAAAATTTCACATAATTGTAAAAGTTCTTTATATGTAAAACAATTAGTTGCTATTTTTGCTCCTTTGTTTAATTTACTACCATCATCCATAAACCATATAGCTAAAGCTAGTGGATTTAAATATTGTTCTATATTATGAGGTATTGTTTTAACATATTTCCCTTCTATGCCAATAGCCTTATAAAACATATCATGAATCCAATTAAAACTAGAAAAAGTAAAAGTATTTAAACTATAATGAAAATATATTTCTCCATTTTTTCTAATTCTTTTTTTTAGTTTAGGTTTATTTATATTACAATAACCTCTAGAAGATAAATAAGAATGAAACCACATTAAATATTCTACATTTTTATTTGATTGTTCAAATTTAATTCTAGTTCCTATTCCTCTATTTCTTTTTTCTAAGTGACTATCACCTAATACTGAACCTATTATTATGGAAATAATATCTATATTATGTGGTCCTATTCTTTCTAAAGAAGTTAAATTTTTTTTATTTATTTGTGTAGACATATACAATGGTAATGAAAATAAAACAATATTAAATTTATTATCTAAAGATAGATTATTAAAATAATACCATTTAAGGCAATGTAATTTACCTTCCCATCCTACAAACATAACAAAATAATTAGCACCAGATACTAATACTAACATAAAGAATGTGAATAAGGATAAATAAGAAAAGAACCTTTGATTGTGAGGATCTTCTGCCATATAATTAGTTGAAAATATATGAATTAAAGATGAAATATATAGTACAGGTATAAACATTGATACAGTTAATTGATCAAATAAGAATTCCCATTGAATACTTAATATTTCTGAATCCATCCATGTACTTAAATGTACTAATACTGGTGATCCACATAAACCAACTTCGTAAAAAGCTATAGTAGCTAAAATTGAAGATATTATTAAGCAAGTACATGTAATGATATGAGCACCAGTTACACCTATTTTTCTACCTAATAAACCTGAAACAAAACTTCCTAATAAAGGAAAAATTAATATTGATAAATACATTATGTTCTTAAAGAGATACTTCCTCTTCGTGTTTCCCCTTTTCCATAGAAATTGTTATTATTTCCTTAGGAAGGCTGGGTATACCCATAACCTTTCAGTTATGCCTGACTATATCTTAAGCAAAAAAAAAATTATTAATTAACTTAAATAGCTACTACCCTTGAATTTGTAATAGTGGTAAACCTATCGATCTCAACGATGACATTGAAGAAGTAAAGTTAATTATTTTTTTTTACCAACCTACATTTAGTCGATAGACTGCACACCTTACTATAAATAAGGTGCTTGGCTGCGGATTATCTATTTCATTTCTTCATACAAATCGTTTTTACCATACAACGAGTCATTACCTGTTCCATTAATTACATTACTGTATTAATTTGGTAGATTTGCCTTTAAGAACTTCCCGCAATTTGAAGGTTTCGCCTTATATAAAATTGTTTAGATTATATTAATTAATCTTACTATAAACAAATTTAAATATAAGACTAGGCAGAGGTTCACTCCACCTTTTTAGATCTAATTACTCCCTGCCCTGACCCATTACTGTTATTATTTGTTAAACTTATCTATACCACTCTTTAAAGCTAAAATTTGTTCTAAACCTTTCCTCTCTTAAATGTTCTTTACTCTTAAAAATAAAAACAGCACTCTTAAAATTTAGATAATTAAAAAGCTTTGAACCTACTATAGGATATTTTTCAAAATAAGCAATTATTTGTTCAACAATATGATCTATTTTTATTACAATAAACTCACAAACCGAACGTTTTTGGTATTTAACCACATAACCACAACCAAAAAAACTTATTAAATTCTTTAATAATAAGAAATCTCTTGAATGTTGACTTATTGAAAAACGTAGGGAGACAGCTAAACCACTTTTTGTTTTAGATTTTTGAAGAGTAATAAAAAAAAGTTAGATTCTCCTGTTGCAAACCCTGCATACCATGAAGGTTCAATTATACCTTTATATTGGTAATCTAATCTACTAACAGGTACAGCATTAGGAAAAGCTTTTTTTTTAAATTATTAGTTAAACCTAAATTAAGAGATGCTTTAATATTAACAATTATTAGTACTCCGTCATAAGTATTATGTTCTTTATTTAGCATAAGTAAAACAATTTGTTTAAATAATACATAATCGGAATACTTTTGAGTAATTAAAGGATAATTATCAAAATGAGGTATAATAACGTCAACTATATCTTTAATAGTAGTAACTCTAAACTCTACTGTTGAAGTGTTATTAGGTTTAGATACATATCCTATACCACCAAAAAAAGTCTTGAATTGATTGAATTAAAGCTCTATCTTTTTCATGCATCTTAATTTGAATTCTAGCTTCAAGATTCCCTCCTGTTTAGTATCTAGAATTATTAAAAATTGTGGTAAGAAAGGAACCTTCAGCATCAAATAGCCCAGTAATAAATAAAGGATCAATTTGAGAATTTTGAGATAGATAATTATAATATTTTCTAGATTGTTGAGTAATAGGACTTATTACTGTTCCTGTATTATAACTTAGGCTAGCCTTATTAAACAAAGAATTATAAAGAAAAGTATTTTTAAACATAAGGTAACAGTATGAGCATGTAGAAGAGTTAAATCTATAAAAAGCAACTAAAATACTTAAACCTATAACTGATTCTGCACCAGCAATTGATATAATAAAGATACTAAAATTTTGTCCGATGGCATCGTCAAAACTAAATGAACTTATTAAAACTAATAAGGTTACAGCTAATAGCATCATTTCTATCGCTATTATCATTAAAATAATGTTTTTTCGATTTAAAATAAATCCTAAAACACCAATTAAAAATAAAAATAATGATAAATTCATATGTTTAAATATTTTTTTTTTACTACCTTAGGGATAGCTATTAATATAATAAGAAAAGGATATATATTCTATACCCTTTTTAAATTATAAAATATGAGAGTTATCCTCCTTTTTTATAATTTAGCTATTTTTAAAAATATCATATAAAAATTTATATAATATTATTCAGTTTTATTTTTACTTTATAAAATTTTTAATGTGTATAAACTCTTTGTTTATTATTTTAAATATAAAAATAGTTTTATAACTTTAAAAAATAAATATTATAGATTTTTATTTATAATAATAACGGTAAAATAAATATTAGCCATTAAAAAAAAAACTAGCATAATTTTTACTCTAGTAAAACAAAAAAAAACTAAGTAAATAGTTTTTTGTTTTTATAGAAACATACTATCTAATAACCAACAAATTTCGTAGTCCCTTTTTAATAAAGTTTATACCTTAAATAGACTTACTTAATAATTTATTGTTTTCCTTTAGTATTAGTACTATCACTTGTACTTGTATTAGTACTATCACTTGTATTACCTGTAGAACTATCACTTGTATTAGCAGTAGGATTAGAAGAAGTAGAAGATCCTGAATTTTTAAAGTCATCAATAAATTCTTTTTATTTTTCTTTACCATAATCATAAAGATCAGAACCTGCCTTAGCTGCACCTACTACTTTTCCAACATTTTTTAGACCATCACTTATTTTACTATACTTAAAATGACTTAAACCAAACAAGCGGAAGACGAAGATACCCGTTAATATAGTATAAAATAGATTATTTTCTATAATATAACTCAAATAATAAAATAAGATAAACATATTATAAAAATTTTCGATTTCAAATATAAATAAAATTTTCATATTTTGTAGTTGAATATTTTTTTTTATTTAGAAGATATAAATTTTTATACAGAATAATATCTTATTTACAGTTTAAATTTGTATTTAATTTGCTTTATTTTATATATTTTTAAATAATATGAAACTAAACCATAATTTATCCCTATCATCAAATATAAACTAAATAGTAACAATATAACTTCAAATACTATAAATCATATTCTAGTCTTCTTATAGAATAAGAATATTTTATGTATAAATACATATTTAGAAGATATTTTACTTACCAATCTCTCGTTACTTAATATATATAAAGACAATAGAAATATACAAATATTTAATACATTTAATAATATCCAAACAGACAATATCAAATAATAACCAGCTAATAATACAAGTAAAGGAGTAGATTCGTGTACGAGAATAGCAAAAGCATTGATAAATTCTAAAATATTTTACATTAGATTAATATAAAAAAATATAGAAGATATAAATTAATTAATACGGAATTATATCTTAAGATCAGTAAGAAGCTATAGTATAAAACTAATCTCATTTTTTATACCATTAAACTAAGAAAACTAAGTAAATTGTATGTAATAAATTAAAATTGATTGAGAAGTAACCAGAGAAAAAATATTATTAATATAAAATTAATAGATTTAAGATTAATAATGTAATACACACTCCAATTATTATTAAGATATTAAAGATTAGATAATATCTTTGGAATGTAGCACTTTTAAATATTTTGCTAATTTAGAATATTTTAGTTCTAGGTTTAAATACTTAAATAATTCATTACCAAAGAATACTCCAATAATACTAAATACACACGATAATATAAGTAGACTACCTAATATTTGTAAGAATGCAGATTCTTCTAATAAAGATAAGTTATTTAGATAATCATATAATATTTGAATATTAAAATCATCTAGGAATTTATCTTTACCTTTAGAAATTTTTTCTAAGACTGATATAAGATCAGACGATGATTTTTCTAATCTACCTACTACTTCTCTCAGTCAATAACTTTTCACCTTCCTTTGATAAATTATTAAGAATATTTCTATCTCTAACTATATTATCCACACTACTTCTAATAATACTAGCATCAGAAAAAATGAGATCATCAGGCAAGTTACTTACACTTTATTTTACTTGATTAACTGAATTTTGAGCATTATTTATTTTACTATGTCCTTCCATAATACATGATTTAATATCTGTAGTGTTATCTAACACAGTTTCTAAATTTTTATCTCTAACAACCTGTCTCGCTGATTCATCCTATTTATTTTTTCTTTCCAATACTTCAACCCAATAATGAGACGGCAACTTTAAATGCATTTAAAATTTGTTGTCTATTCATTTTTTTTAGTGATAATTTTATTTTTTTATTTTTATTATAAATTTAAAGAAGTTTAATTTTTCCGGTTAATTTCCACCCCAGTAATATACGGCGATAAATAAAAATAACCAGACCACATCCACAAAATGCCAGTATAAAATACTTGCTTCATATCCTATATGGTGACTATTTGTTAAATGATAATTTATTATTCTAAAGAATCCTACTGCTATAAAAATGGTTCCTATTATAACATGGATTCCATGTAGACCTGTAGAGGCATAGAATGTTGTACCAAATACTGAATCTGTGATAGTAAAACTAGCATTAAAATATTCCACATATTGTAAAGCAGTGAAAATAATGGCTAAGATTATTGTTAATAAACCTCCTATTATCGCTCTTTTTCTATCTCCTTTTATTAAAGCATGGTGTCCGTAAGTAATAGTTGAACCACTACTTAATAATAAGAAAGTATTTAATAAAGGAATTCCAAATGCAGATAAAGCTTCTATTCCTTGTGGTGGCCATACTCCACCTATTTCTATACTTGGACTTAAACTAGAATGGAAAAAAGCCCAGAATACTGAAAAGAAAGCAAAAACTTCACTTACTATAAATAAAATCACTCCTATTGTTAATCCTTTTTGAACTTGAGTAGTGTGGCATCCTAAATAAGTAGCTTCTAAGATAATATCTCTAAACCATAGTAACATACCTAAACCAGTTGAAGCTAATCCTAATAAAAATGTGAAGTCACCATATCCGTGCATTGATAATACAGCACCTAATGTTAAACTTAATAAAGAAAAACTAACTAATATAGGCCAAGGAGAAATAGTAACTAAGTGATATGGAAAATTTTGAAATAAATTTCTATTTATATTAAGTAACATATCCTTTATTTTTAAGTTAATCATAAGATATTTATTTATGATTTCATTTTTATATAATTTTTATATTATAATATTTATTTTTTTTTTATTTAATTAATTTAATTTATATTGTCTTTTTTAAATGAATATTTGAATTAAGAGTAATTTAATATTGAATTTTAATGTAAGATAAATGTTTATCTTAAAATAGACATAATTTTCAATACTGTTAAATATTTAATACTGTTGCTTAGTTTAGTAAAGATCACTCAATACTAGTTACTTTTAAACAATATAAAAAATAAAAGTATTAAATTTAAAGGTAAAAACAAAAAAAATTTTTTTTTATTTAATGCTATATAAAAATATACAAATATTTGATTTTTTTTATAAAATATTCTTCTGAAATATTTAACATCCTTTTTTTAATTATTTATAATATAAGGGGTTAACAAAAAGAATAATAAATATTATTACAATTTTAAAAAATAAATAGTTTTTATTATCTTAGGTTAATATTAACTTATAATTAAAAAAAATTAAAGTTAAATTATTATTATAATAAATAGCATTATCACTAAATATAAAGATATATGTACATAACAATTTTTTTTTGTTTCATTTTTAAGTAGTTCATTTGAACTTAACACTTTAAATGAGTTTAACCAGTCTATAAAAAAATTAGGTAAAACATCTGGAATTTTTTTATTCTTTTTAGTAGAAAAAATATGTAGTAAATATAAATTTACACATTCATATAAAATATATAAAATACATAATACTAAACAATATATTTCTAAATAATAGATGTTATTATAAAATTCAAAAATGCTGATACCCAATAATTTTAAACCTAATAAAGAAATTAAAATAATTTTAAATATAACTTTAAACCAAAAGGGTATTTTGTTGATAAAATTACCTAGAAATAAGAATAAACTATTGTTTCTAACATTATTTTCTACTTCCGATTGACTATTAAATGAAAAATTAAATGTAAGCATATCTTTAAATGAAGGAGCCGCCATTTTTACCAATACTAAACCAAGAGGTGCACCTATTAATGAAAAAAGAGCTAATTGTATGTTTTTACTTTTTTTAAGAGTATTTAATTCTTTTTCATTTAAACCTTTAGGTATAGGTCTATTATATATAAGTTTCATATAACTTCTTACCATAACTCCATAACTTACAAAATTTAATAATGAAGGCACAGCATGTATAGTAACCTGAGCCATAGGTAAAATAGTTTCCCATTTTAAATTAAGGATGTATCTAGAAAATTCGTTCAAAGATTTTTCACCAGCTAGAGGATTAAATAATTCTTGTTTATTTTCAACCATTAAATTATTGCTTAAATTATCAGCAGTATGTTTATAAAAATTAGGATCTTCTTTGTAAATTTGGCTTACATAGTTGTATAAATCTAAAACAGTTATTCTATTACTTTCCTCAAATAATTTTGTAACTTGATCTAATTTAATTTTAATAGTAGAATCAGTATCTACTTCATATTTTTTTTTTAATATATAAGATATTACCTCAACAGCCTCAAATACATTTAAGTTTTTATTAAAATCTATCATGTTACCGTCATCATCAATAAGCCCAGGAAATACTTCACTAGTTTCACTACTTTGATTTTCTAGAAGATTTTCCGTTAAATAATCTTTTTCAATTATCATTAAAGCCATTTCATTATTTTCACGGCTAGATTCATTAATCATAATAGTATTAGTTATAGGATTATCCATTCTATTTACTACACTAGTATGTAATAACTTTTTATTTATATTAAGTAACATATACTTTATTTTTTAAAATAATCATAAGATATTTATTTATGATTTCATTTTTATATAATTTTTATATTATAATATTTTATTTAATTAATTTATATTTATATTGTCTTTTTTAAATGAATATTTGAATTAAGAGTAATTTAATATTGAATTTTAATGTAAGATAAATGTTTATCTTAAAATGGACATAATTTTCAATACTGTTAAATATTTAATACTGTTGCTTAATTTAGTAAAGATCACTCAATACTAGTTACTTTTAATCCTTTTAAAAATAAAAGGAAAGAATATATTTTATTATGCTTTATAAAAATATACAAATATTTGATTTTTTTATAAAATATTCTTCTGAAATATTTAACATCCTTTTTTTAATTATTTATATTATTTATAATATAGGGGCTTAATAAAATAATAATTCAATTGGAAAGAATTTAGGACAATTTAAATTAGAAATTTTAATTAGAGAAGCTTATTTTATTAGTAATAAAACCTATTGTCTAATTTTAGAAAATGGTGATATTATTATTAAAACTAAGGGAGTAATTAATAATTCACTATCACTTGAAGATTAAAAAAATGTATTTAAATAAATCGAATGTTACAGCTACTAAATTTAATTCTGTAAGTAATTACCCTTCTGTAGTAATTGAAAAAAAAAAGAGGTCGTATTAAATTAGGATTCTTATACAAAAAGGGAGAAAAAATTTATAATGATAAAGATATTTGGATTGATACCAAACCTTTAAATTATAATAATATCTCTAAGACTGAATAAATTTTTTTATAAAAAGTATTAAATTACTTTTTTTATCCTTTGTCAGTAACCAACTGATAGAGGATTTTTTTTTGTTTTATTATTAACAAATTAAAACAAAAAACTAGCTTAATAAATTTTATTATACTAGACAAAAACTAACTTCATAGTTTTTTTAATATATAAATAATTAACTTAAATTAACTATAATACTAACACAACCGTATTAAATATTACCTATAACACCGTATTAAATACAACTACTAATAAAATAAAACTTTTTCTACTACTATTATAGTATTTAATTATTTTATTTTGTTATTTTTAAAAATAATAAAAAAAACCTAACATAATAAATTAATATTACATTAGGTAAAAAAAAAAAAACTAACTTAATAGTTTATTTTTGTTTTTTTTTTGTAATTTATAATGAATGGTAATTATACCTTTTATTTTGATATTTTTATATTTAAACATTAGTTATTTTTATTTGATAATTTAAAATATAATAATTATATATCTAACTTTAGACCGATAATTTATTGAAATATTATTCAAGTATAACTATGTTAAAGTTAAATAAAGAGACGCTGTGTTTATTATTATAGCAAATATACATACAAACTTAAGTACAAATACACTCCAAATTAAATAATATTTCTGTAAACTTGATCTTACCTTAAAGAACACAGATACTTTAGGAAATCTATTTTCAAAATTAAAATATTTAATAATTTCATTACCAAATAAAGCAGATAATATATTTATAATAGTTAGAATAACTATTAAATATAGTATTATATCTAATAATACTAAATGTTGTAATAAACTTAGATTTTCAACAAATTAATAAAATTTTGATAGAGCACTAACAAAATTATTTCCTGTATCATCTTTGATAATTTTAATCAATTCATCTACAATTCTTAATAATTCTAAATTGTCTTCATATGAACTTTCTAAATTCCAATCTGTGTTAGCTTTCATTTCTTTAAGTTTATTTAAAATGTTATTTCCATTATTTTTTATTTCATTTAATTGACTTAAAGTTTTATCTCTATAAAAAACGGTTTCTATTACCCTTTAGCACAATCTTTAATTATATTTACTTTATCCGAAAACATTTTTGAAAATGAACTTATATTGTTATTTAACATTTCTAATTTTTGATCTCTTTCTGCTTGTACTGCAGATTCTTCGACAACATTTCTATAATTTACCATCTTATCGAGATAACTATAAGCTATACCACCACCAATAAAGTGTAATACTTTTTCTAATCTTTTGTTAATTTAATTTATTTAATTTAATTTTAATTAAGAAAGATTATTAATTTATTATAATTTATATAAAGACAATCTTTAGATTTTTATAAAAAGAAGATATTTAATTTTAATTAAACTAAAAAATATATTAAAAATCAATAAGAATAAATAAACTAAACTATAAATATAACTATATATATAAATATAAATATAAACAAAAATATAAATATAGTTATAAAATAAGGTAGCAAATAGTATTCACCAATAATAAGAGAAATAGAACATCTTCTAAAAGAAAATAGCACCCCCCTACACCATATAAAATACCCCCCAAAAAATATAAAAAAGAGTATTTATCCTTTAAATGAAATGCAATAAAAATATTAGTTCAATAGGGTTTTACCCCCATTACTATTAGAACTATTACTTGTATTATTATTAGAACCATTAACTATTATCAGAACTATTATCACCTTTTTTGTGTTCTTCAATAGCTGATTAAACTTGATCTTTAACCGTATCGAAAAGATCACTACCTCCCTTAGCCCTAGATCTATGGCTTTACCTATTACCTTTAAACCCTTACAAATATTAGAAAAATGAATAAAAGTTAAACTACCAACACTTATAAAAGTTAAAAAATAATAGATAATACATTTATATTTAAAATAGCATTTAATGAACAAAATAAAATATAAAAATTATTTAAACAAGGAATATTAAACATAAATTGAATAATCATTTTTTGATTTTATAAAAATAATTATAAGAAAATATTATTATTTATACTGACTAATATTTTAATATCAGTAAAAATTTTTATTTTTTAATAATTAATTTCACTTATATAAAAATAAACTAAGCCAAAACTAATAGAAATCATGATAATTAAACATATTAATATTAAAATAAAATAACTTACTATATAATAAAGCTAATTCTAATATTTTTATAAAAATTTATTATTATTATGGATATACACATACTTAACAGGGATTTTACTTAAAAATAAAAATAAAAATCTTTCATGACTAACTATATAAATAGATAACAAATACATACTAATGTTTATTACATTTAGTAAAATAAAACTAGATAATATGAAGTAATACAGCGCTAGCAATACTATAGCAGGGGCTGAATCATCCACAGAAATACCTAATGCCTTTACAAATTCTAAAAAAATTTCATTTCCATTTTATTTAACATAACTATACTTAAGAAGATAAAAAATTATAATGATAAATATATTAGTCTCAGTTAAAAAGGGTTGTGTAGTAATTAAATACAAATAAAATTTAAAAAGTAAACAAAAATATAACACCAAATAAAAAGGCATCTACTCTAATTTAATCCAATAAATCCTAAAAATAAATAAGAAAATTGAAGCGATACCCACGATCCATTCAAAATACCAAAAAATCCGATATTCCGCTACTTAGAAGAAATATCCAAATCTTCCACAAAAAAAACTTGGGGATATACCCTCTATAAGCGTAAAAAACAAAAATAATTTAATATTTTCTCCTATTTAATATGACTGAGAGATCATAGAATAAAAATGAATAACAATTATTAACATCCAGTCTAAATAATAAATTAGTAATGCTAAACTTAATGTTTCACAACACTTCCATTTGCATCCTATTTAGAAATGTTCTATTTCTTATTAAATATTAACTATATCATATCTTTCCAGAACTGACTAGTTAATAAGATAGTATCTAGGGGATAGCTTCCTGCTTAATATTCATTCAGCGCTTATCTATCATGTTTGTGGCTACCCAACTATGCTTTTGTCTTTTTATATTAAAAAGATATAACAATTGGTACACTAGAGAAACACAGCCTATTGATCCTTTCGTACTAGAAGGTCTGCCCCTTTTTACTATTATTCCCTCCAGAAGATAGGGACCATACTGACTCACGTCGTATTAAACCCAACTCGCGTAACCTTTTAATCGGCGAACAGCCGAACCCTTCCAAGCTTCTTCCCCCGGAGGATAGGTTGAGTCGACATCGCAATACTCTTAATCTTTCAATTAAGTTTAGACTATATCTTCATCCAGCATATGAATACAAATATGTAGTACCTGGATGTTGGCGTGTAGTCGTTGAGGGGTATACTATTCTACATCTACTAATCACTAAATAGAATACTTCCCTGCTGATTGCCCAATCTTTAAGATTTTCCACCCGGAGTACTTAAAGCTCTAAGGGGGTTCCAGCATATAGCCAATTTTTGTATAATTATTTCTAAATATATTCCCCGATGATTAATGTGAGATAAATTAAAATTATGTGTCAAATATATCTATATCTGAGATTATTTCAGAATCACTTATAAAACCTTCGGTATCTTGTTTAAAATCTTTATCTAAATTTACTTTATAAAGCATTGAATCATGTAAATGTGTAGCCAAGGTTGGTTTAATTGAATCTAATGAATCTTTATTTACATAAATTCTTTCATAAACTGACCCAGTTTTAGATTTTTTATTATGAATACTTGTATTTAAATTGAAATTTGTTCTTAGAGCCTCTCTAAGAATACCTACTTCTTCTGAGTTAAAACTATCAGTACATAAAGTTACACCTCCTCTAGCTACTCTTTGACCATCGTCCATGATCCAATGAGCTAAACCTCTTTCGGTTAAATGTTCAGAAATGTTATTAGGTATTCTTTTTTTTCCAGATTCGTCTAGAAACAAGTCAGCTAAAGGATTTAATTCTTCAATAGCCTCAGTTCTAAAATATAATGATTGATTTGTAACTCCAAATCTTTCATCATTTCTAGAATATGTAGTAATAGATTCTTTTTTTAATGGTATACCATTATCTTTAACTAAATTATATAAGTAATTTAAATATTCAGATTTTTTTATAGATTGTTCAAAGGTGACATAAGATTTTCCTGATAATGTTCTTTTTATAGTGGCATCTCCTAGAAGATTACCCACTAATATTTCTTTGATTATTTTATTCATTTATTATAAATTTTTTTAAATAGGGCTCTTATTTAGAATTAAGAACAGTCCCTTGCACCCAGACGGAATGCAAACAAGAAAAAAACAAAAAATAATTGGGACTATGACTTTCATTAGTGTTATATTGTGTTGAATTTTTTTTTTAATTTATAAATTTAATTTCTACAAGGTGCCAATCAGCCGGGACAATGTGTACTCTCACCAGCTATCAGCCTGTTCAATTATGTTATCGTAAACTATTTAAAATTTACTTCTTACCTTCACAGGTAAGTTCAGACTATGTCATCGTCTTTATATCTATAGTTCGCTACCCGATAAAGGTAATTTATATTTCATTTCTTCCAATAAATAAGGGTTTATTAATTGATAAAACCTAGGATAACTAGAATCTTTAATTACAATAATTTATTTATTTTTGTTTGATCGCACTTCACATAATAAATCAAATTTACTAGTTAATTGCTCACACATTTTTCAAGTTCTAAGTCTGTAAAACTATGAGTATTTAATACCACACTTCTATTTTTAGAATTTTTATTGTAATCTAATTTTCCTCCATCATCCATAAACCAATAAGCTAAACCCCTAGGAGTTAAATGATCCAGTATAAGATTTTCACTTATACCTTTTTTTACACCTTTTTCTAATAGAAATAGATCAGCCAAATAATTGAAAGCTTTAACACTAAAAGTTTGAAACGCCCAATTAATAATAAGGTTACCTTTAGGACTTAATCTTTCTTTATTATGTGGTTGACTTAATACCCATTCATCAAAAAGGGTTAAAGACATGCAATACATAAGCTTTGTTTCTATCTCCCCATTCAAATTTAATTCTATAAGTTTGACCTTTATTTTGAGATAGTAAACTAGCGTCACCTAACATTAAGCCTATAATTGCTTCTTTTTGTTCTATAGATAATTCAATTAAACTATCTTTGTATTCTTTAAGTTTAGCACTATTTGGTCCTAAACCTATAACTTCATTTTTTAATATATTTTTCATTTTTACTAATTTATAACTATTACTTAAATAAAATTTGTTAGCAGCAGATTTTTTATATTAACATTAAAGGTTTAATTAGTTTAATTAATTTATAAGACGCCGGGCGCTCGTGGAAAGATTATTGTTTACACTACTCACTTTCTAGTCGTTGAACGTTCTTACTTCGATAATTGTGCAGAAGTAAGCTTCGCTGCAAGTTTACTTATTTACCCTTGTGGCATAATAAGTGATTCTTGCAATTCACCCGGTTTATAACTTCTATTTTCCAACAGAAGAGGACAACAATTTTATCCCTAGCGTAACTTTTATCGATTGATCCCCGTCTATTCCATAATATAGCGAAGGGTCACTATGCCCTACTTACGTATCTGTGCGACTTCTAAGTCTATCAGTTAGGCATGCTTTCCGCCATTACGCCGATTACAACCTTTCTCACTGGTTGATTGATTTCCATTCAATTATCTAGCTCTACCTTATGTTAAAAAAAATATAAAAAAGTGTAAACTTAAAATATATTTATCACATAGTTTTAACTATTACTATGTTTTATCTCTAAAAAAAGAAATATCTTTGGATGTACTTTGCTACTTTATCAAAGACGACCGCCCCAGTCAAACTGCCAATTAGCCACCTATCCCTTAAATTTTTTAAATTAGAAGGTAAATATTAACCCAACCAAAGTCAGAAGGTATTCCATCTTTCGTCTATCGACATCCCTAATTCCTATTAACTAAGGTTGTTATAGATCAATATGATAGCTAACTACAGTAAAGCTGCATAGGGTCTTCCCGTCCACCTGGAGGCAACCCGCATCTGCACGGGTAATTCAATTTCACTGAGCAAGTTGTAGAGACAGTGAGACCATCGTTACACTATTGATACAAGACCACATTTAATGGCCAATTTATTTTGCTACCTTTGGATCCTCATAGTTAAGACCGCTATTAACCAGACTTTCAATCAGTTACAGTTACCTATAACCTCTCTTATGTTAATGGCATTGGGCAAATTTCATCCAGAATACTATGATTTTTCATCATTGCTCTGAATTGTGTTTTTAGTAAACAGTCGGGGCCTCCGATTTTGTGCCACCCTCCGTTGAGGGTTCCTCTTGTCGTCAAACTTATGCTCAGCTCTCAAATTTATCATGCAATTAAACAAATTAAAAACTTTAATATATTCTATTTTGATTCATATTTAATTTTATTTTCAAAATAGTATTAATTCCTTCAGGAGTTAAATGTTTTTTACTTTTTACAATACTACTTACTTTTTTAAAATCTTCAAAATCTAAGCTTTTTATTCCTACTATAGGATATTTATCAAAAAATGGAATTATTTTTTCTAAAATATCAGTAAATTTTGTTATTTGAAAATGTACCCCCTTTTTATAAATATATACCTTTTTTTCATTAGATATTGTTTTTGGATAATAATAATTATATAGCCCTTTAACTACCTCTAATTCTCTAATGTGTAAATGAAAGGAATAATTTAATGAGAGCCTGTAACCTATATTACTTTCAGATTTCCTAATTTTTAAATGGAAAGAACCATCACCACTAGTAAAACCTGCGATCCAAAAAGGGTCAGGTATACCATTAAATTTATATTCAAATCTATTTATAGGAATAAAATTTGGGAAGCTTTTTATTAATTTATCTGAAAGTCCTCAATTAAGAGAACTTTTTAAACCAACTATTTTTAATAAACCTTTTTCAGTTAAATGTTCTCCATTTTTTATTATTTCTAGACAATTTTTAAATATAATATAATCAGAAATCTTTGATGTTACAAGTGGATATTTATCAAAATGATTTAGTATTACTTGTAACTCTTTAAAAGATTCAACTACATATTGTACTGAATTTACTCCATTTCTTCTTATTTTTCCTAGAAGTAACGTATTTTTAATAAGCTCTAATATTGGAAGATCTTTTTTATGTAAGTTAATTATAAAAACTGGTAAAACTCTCCATTTAGTTTTTAATTTAGCATCAGGCCGAATTCCAATAGAAAAACAACCCTCAGCATCTGTAAATCCAGTTAAGAACCATGGATTTATAACATTTCTATTATTTATAGTAGAAAATGTTCTTTGGTTTAATTGTTTAGAAGGGTTTTTGATATGATAACGACTTTCGCCGCCCGTTAGAGTACACCTTAATTGCAATAAATTATTGCAATAACCACCGTCTACTCGTTGCTCTTTTACAGAATTAATTATATTTGGCTGTGGGTTTAGTTTAATAAATTCTGACTTAGATCCGCGATAACCCATTTCACTTTCGTTCATCTCTTGACTTGTTACCATACCCAGGTAATTATTCTGGCCACTTATAGCCTTTCGACTATAGCTTGGTATCAAGAGCTTTAGGATGTCCCCGGAGTTTGATGGTTTAACCCACTCATGTGTTTTCCCAGAACACATTGCAGGATAACTTGCCGAGTTCCTTAACAACTTTTAGCTCAACGCCTTAGTATTCTCTACTTACGAACCTGTGTCGGTTTAGGGTACGGTAGTGAAAAGAAAAATAAATTTTTCTTAATAAAATATTATTTTCCTGGTCCACCCATCTGAGGGTTTAGGACTTTCTATTTCAAACTCATCAGCCAAAACTTTGGTTTTGGTCCTTAGAGGCCGCATTAACATAAGGTGGTTTAACCTTTCCTTATAACCCTTTCGTATTCGGCGAGAAGTATTATAACTTCTTTTTTCGTTACTCATGTCAGCATTATCTCTTCAGTGACCTAAAAACAATGAAACACTGTTTTATCATAGGTATACTGAATGTTCTACTACCTATATATTGAATACGGTAATGGTATTCAAAATAAACACGATATCGGTTGATTTCTTAAGACCCGTTAAATTTTCGGCGTAATATTCTTTTTACCTTTAAGAGGTAAAGATGCTGCTACGTTGTTACATTACGTTTATTAAAAGATAGCGACTACCAGGCTCACTTTACAGCTGCTTTCAATATATTACTTCCTTCATTTCACTTAAAAATCATTTGGGACCTTGTTTCGTGTTCTCGGCTGTTTCCGTCTTGACTACCCAACTTCGCATGAGCAGTCTGAATATCTAACATCAATTTATGTCATTCCGAGATTCTCTTCCATTGGTAAGATTTTCGAGGTCCCCGCAACCTAAACTTTAGAAAGTTGGGAACTCAGTGCTGTACCACCATAAATCTTGATTAGATGTCATACTTACATATGTTTCGTAGAAAACCAGCTATCACTAGGTCAGATTGGCATTTCCAATTTATTGTTATTCTATATCTTACGATATAGTTCAGACTATACCTTCAACTCCACATTAATCTTAGGGTTTTATAAATTTAGAAAGATATTCTTGTTTACTAATTTTTCTATTTTTTCCTAATTTATTCATATTCCAAGCATACTCTACTATTGTTTTTAAATCATCATCATTTTTATAACCTCTATTTTTTATAATTTCACATATTTTTATAGCCATTTTAAATTTTTCATGTTTAATTGTATTAAATGTGATATCTCTAAATATAGGTTCTATGTGATTTAATATTTCATCTACAGTTTGTACTTGATATCGTACCGCTGCTGTTTTTAATTGATAAACTGATCCACAATTAAAAAATAATTTTAACTCATTTAAAAATGAAATAGAAGATAATTCATCTACTATTGTAAAATTAACATTAACTCTTCTTCTATTTGTTCTGAAAGATACGTTAAAACTACCATCCCCATCTACTACTCCTCTTACAAATTCTAAGTTTAAAGGCTTAGGTTTTGACGGTAATAGATTTATTTTTTTAATTATAGGTAAAGTTCCATATTTTTGTAATAAACTATCTAAAATTACTTTTTTAGATTGTTCAGACCTTGGTGTAGTTCCTTTATTCATAAAATAAGATAATTCAAGTATTTGAAGTATACCTTCTAAGGTTAGATGTTTTTTATCTTTCATCATTAAAGATACTTCTTTAAAAATTAAAAAAGATAAATATTTATTTCCTCGTAAAGGAGAATTATCAAATAATGGTATTAAAACTTCAATTATTTCAGATAATTTTGTTACTACTAAAGTAACATTATTTCTGTTTATTTGTATTCTACCTATTCCTAGATATTGTTGTAATGATGTAAACATTTCTAACTCATTAATAGATTGAGTAATATTAAATATCGGTGTTGGTCTTATTGGGAATCCTTTAGATTGTTTATCAAAAGAAATAACAAAGCTACCATCCGATTGAGTGAATCCTGCGATCCAATCTTTAGAAAAATTAAATTTTTTGTTCATTTTTTTTAATTAAATAAATTATGTTTGCAGCAGCTAAATATATTGGTAAATTAAAATTTTTTTTGAAGAACAATAATAATCTTTAATTTTGACTTATCTTTTTTATTATACCCATAATTAATTGAAACTATAGAGTGCTAGCGTGTTGCCTTTATTTTTAAATATTACTTTTTCATACTAAAAATGAATATTATTATTATTAAAAGCCTTAATTTTTCAATTAAAGTCGTTACGGGGTTAGTATCAAACTATACTTAAAATATAGTAAACAAAAAATTTAATATATTATAAATATATACGTATAGTTTCTAGGATGATACAACTTCCCACGGTATTGCCTATATATTATTTTCAGCCAAAATATAAGGTTCCACCGTTATGAGCTAGTTTTTATATGAAAATTACTTTTCAAAGCGGCAAAATGTCTTACCGCTTCCTAAAACTCTTCGGAGAATTTTGCTACATTCACCCGTTCGATCCATTATAATCTGGTCTTAGGAAGATCACCTCATGGAAGTCAAATTTATCATGCAATTAATTTATTTTTTATTTTCTACCTCTATTCATTTCTTCTAGGCCGGAGAATTTTTCGGATTAAATTTAAACCTTCAATACTTAAATGACTACCATCTTTCATTATTGAAGCTATTTCACACCATAATTTGAAATCCTTTTGTTTTGTACCTATTAAAGGACATTTATCAAAGAAAGGTATGATTTTTTCAATTATATCTGAAAATTTTACTATTACTAATGTTACTGCTGGAAATTGAGTATGTTTTTCTATTTTTCCTGAATCGAAATATTGTTTTAAAACCTCTATAAGGTAAGTATCTCTTTCATGTTGTGGAATTCTAAATCTTAATTGTACTGCATATCCAGTTTTAGTTTTTGACTTATAAATTTTTAAATCAAAAGTTCCCTCACCATTTACAAATCCTGAGATCCAATGAGGATCAGGTATTATGTCATTTTTAATAAGAGGTCTATTAACTGGAACAATATCTATAAAATGAGTTCTAACTATTTGACTAAGACCTAAGTTCATTGAGGCTTTTATATTAATTATTTGATTTAAGCCCAGCATTGTAAGATGTTGTTTATTAAATATTAGATATACTATAGATTTGAAAAGTAAAAAATCTGCTTGTTTTTGAGTCAATAAATAATAATTTAAGAAATGAGGTATTATAGTATTTGTTAAATCTTTAACACTTGATACAGAAAAAAATACCATATCTCTACTTTTACCTATTGAGCCAATACCTCCGAAAAATTCTTGTACTTGTAATAATATAGATAAATCTCTAAGATGCAAACCTATTTGAAATTTAGCTTGAACTCGCCAACCTAATGTACGTTTTTCAGTTTTATCAATAATTACTGTAAACGTACCTTCAGAATCTGCAAGTCCTGTTACAAACCAAGGATTTAAACTATTTTTATTTTGAACTTGCGAAGAAGGAGAATGTAAAGTAGAAAAATAATTTAATTGTTTAGAAGGGATTTTGAGTTGATAACTTCTTTCGAAGCCCATTAGAGTACACCTTAAGAGCATTTTTTTTGGATTTGGCTTTAATGCTCCAACTACCGTCTACTCGTTGCTCTTTTACAAAATTTATTATATTTGGCTCTGGCTCATGTTTAATAAATTCTGACTTAGATCCGCGATAACCCATTTCACTTTCGTTCATCTCTTGACTTGTTACCATACCCAGGTAATTATTCTGGCCACTCATATACTTTCGTATATGGCTTGGTATCAAGAGCTTTAGGATGTCCCCGGAGTTTGATAGTTTTAGCCAATTTAGTGTTTTCCCAAAACACTTATCAGCTTCGGGTCTAATAGAAGTAACTTATCCATTACTATTCCTAGAAAATATGAAACTTCAATAAAAAGATTGAAGGATATCCTATTTTTACTTAAATTATTAAATAAAAATACTATTTTTACATAGCTAGTTAGTGTGGTCGCTTTCACTAAGGCTTTTAACCTTGCTACTCCTATTAACTTGCTGCATTAAATACCAATATTTTCATATTGGATTAGACTATACCTTCAACTCAATAAAATGTTAGGTAAATTACTTTACTAATGTTAAAATTAATTAAAAAAAAAAAATAAATTTTTTTAGTTTAAATCAAATTTATAATAAAAATGTTCGATTAAATAAGGTTTAATTAATTCAAGTAAAATATCTTTAGAGCTACTAAATACGTACAATCTATGACCATTTGTATGTTTATGGATTCCGCATTCTAAATTAAATCTATTTTTTAGTATATGACTTAATTTAATATTATCTTCTAAAGTATAAGATTCTGTACAAAAATAAAACCCTTTACCTGATTTATAACCATCATCCATTGCCCAATAAGCTAAACTTCTAGGTGTTATTATTTCATCTAAATTACTAGGTAAATATTTTATACCTAATTCATCATAAAATAATTCCCTAAATTGATTAAAACAAGGTAAACTTTGTGTCCAAAATTTAATTGAAATATTTAAATCTTTTTTACCAGGTCTTTTATCTATAGATGTAGTTATTTTTGCTTCAGAATTACAATAGTCTTTAAATATAGAATATAAATGTTCAATATATACTTTATTTAAAATTGATTGTTTAAATTGTAATCTTGTATTAGAATTAGAATTTCTTTTTTCAGCAAATAAGTCACCTAACATTAGACCTATGATGATTTCTTTCAAATCAGCATTAAGTTCTAAATCATATTTAGAAGATTTTCTATAAAATCTAACAAACATTAAATTTATATTATTTTTCATTATTTAATTTTTTTAATAAATTTTTTATTAGCGTATAACAATCTCTGCCTTTACATTCTAGTAATGCATCTTTCTATATTTAATTTAAATGGTTAAACTAGAACTATTTTAAAGAGGTCATAGCAGAGATCCATATATAGACCTTTATCCCTTAAAAATTTTAACCTATAAATATAGAACACTATTAAGAAATAAAAATAACTACTCGAGTTAAAATAAAGAACCTTAATAGATTTGAATTTTTTTCTTTTTTTTTACACTAATTTTGAAACATAAAAATACACTATCTAGTTTGCAAAAAAGCAACCTTTTTTAATTATTTTTTTATTTAAGTAATATTACCATAATTTTTTGGAATATTTGAGTGCTGACGTCTTACCGATTTTATTCGCAATAGCGAGCAATCAGTCTGGTGGTTTGCCACCAAGTCGTTACAGGGCTAATAAAAAGAGTAAATTTAAACAAGAGAATAAACTTACTAAGTAAATATATTTTACTTATTCCTACGATTTACAGCTTCCCACGGTATTTCCATAGATATTAATATCCTTAGGGGTCCACCGTTAGCATTATTTGTATCTTTGTTGTTAAGCAAATAAATAATACCGACCTTTTAAGGTCATGAGTCAGTTATTTAAAGAATTTCTCAATTCTTTTGGGCAAGCAATTCACCCATTATGCAAAAGGTACGCCGTCATTTATTGTTATAAATTTCGACTGCTTATAGAGTTACTAATTCAACTGTTTCATTTATGTCTAATAATACATAACTATTTCAAACTTTCCCTTACGGTACTTTTTCACTATCGCTAAATTTATAATACTTAGCCTTAGAGGATGGTTCCCCTTTATTCCGACAAGTTTGCTCTCGTCGTACTTATTTACACTTTTCAGATTGAAAAGAGAAGAAAAGTTAAACATACAGGACTTATCTACCTTCTTTGGTTACTGGTTTGTATTGGTGTTTAGACTTTTCATTTTAGGCTTTTCCGATTTCACTCGCCATTACTTTCGGAGTCTCGGTTGATTTCCTTTCCTTTCCCTAATGAAATGTTTTACTTCGGGAAGTTTTTATATAAAGGTTTCCCTTAGGATCGCCTACATTTTTTAACTACAATTAAATTTGAATATAATTATAGATCACCTAACCTTTAAAGAGTAAGTGAATTGTGGCTTTTGGACTAGTGCCCTCCTTTTTTATAAATTTGCTAGTTTTTCCTTAATAACCCCTTTATTTTACTGTTTGATGTTATAACTATATTGTCATCGATACTTTTATCGATATGAGTTTTTAAAAGAAAACTAAAAAACTATAAAGTCCTCACGCATATGAAAAAGATAAGATAAATTCACAAAATTAAACCACTAAAAATCGAAAGGTAAACCTTTTAACTATGGTTATAGAAACCATGAATATTAAAAATCAACATATACCTGTTTTAATTACTTTAACTAAAAATGAAATCAATATATAATTTTTGAATGATTCTTATTTAAATATAATTAATTTATAGAATGAGATAGAAATCATCTTAACTAATAAAATTAATACTATTTTTTTTTAATAATTTAGGTTTATTTGAATTTCATTATAAATAATTATTTTAAGATTCAACCTAAAATCGATGATATTTTTAATATTTTTATTTCTAATTTCTATAAAATTTAAGGATATTGAAATAATAATTAAAGAAAATTAGTTAATCTTTCCTTCTTCATTAAATGAATTTTTATAAAGTATTTTATGTTTAAGATAAATTAATTGATCATTAAATTAATTATTTACAATCAGATTTAATTAAAGCCCAGGCTATAGAACTATAAAGTAAATATGACATCAGTAATTTAATTATTTCTTTAGCTTTTTAAAAGGATAAAATATTTTACTCAATAAATAATATAACAAATTAAATTAAAAAAAGTAGTAAAATTAGAAAGTCCTATTATGTCGAAGTAACTGACTTCTATGAAGCACAAGCTGAAAATTCTATATTACTATGTGGGGCTATTAAAAAACTTAGAACTTAAAAAATATTAATTAAGATTTTAATTTAAATAATTTATTATACTTTCTAGTACTAGATATTGAATTCCTTAATATTTATACCATTATAAACTTATAAATTAAATTGTAAAAGATTAGTCAGTTTAATTTAATTCTTTGTATTTATTAAAAAACAGGAGTAACAAAAATGTAAATAAGATTTTACAATTTAGGCTTCTACTCCTTTATTATTCCATTCGAGTTTTATTTATACCTATTCTTATCCTTTATTTAAATTAAAGATAAAGAATTAATAAAGTTGATAATTTATAATGGGGGCCATATTATGTTATTTATTAAAGATATTAAAAAAAAGAATACTATTAATTTAAGGTATAGGGAAAAATACAAAAATTTGTAGTAGTATACCCATGAAAATCCAGCAGAAACATATTTTAAAGTAATAGCTCTGCAATTTTCTTCTTAATGCAATTAGCCAATTAAGGGTAGCGATTTTCTAAATCAAATTTTTTTATTAAATAATCTCGATATATTGTATAATTAATATAATACTTAAGGTATAATTAAAGATTAAAGTATTTAATAAAATACCGAAAGTTAATCTAAAAAAATTTTAAACTCAGAATAAATATCAAGATCAATTATCCCACTTTTTTAATTGCTTTATTTAATATATCTCTCGTATTTTCTTCAATAGACATTACATCTTTATATATATTATAATATAAATTATGAATAGATTGATATTACTCCATTTTTGTTTGTTCCTCTGAGGTTAGAGGAATTCCATTACTTATTTTTGTTATAATAGCATTAATTTCCTTTGATTATTTTTCTAATTTAGGTTCCAACGGTTTCAATAATCCTATACTACTTTTATTTCTTGCTTCTATTGAAACTAATAGGTCATTTCCTTCCTCTTTTTCCTCTTTTAGAATTTTATTTTTAGCTTCGAGTTATAATAAATATTTTTTTTGTTCTTCTAATTTCTTAGTTCCTAAAATTTCTGTTTTATAGAACTGAGGATAAGTAATTCCAGCAAGAATAATAAGAAACAAAACATCTTTTTTTTTATTAGTTATAACTAGAAGATGTTGATTTTTTAAAGATACTACTATTATTTTTTTTTTAATCAATAAGATTTATTTCTTGATATAATAAATATACAGTTATTTAAATAAAAATTAAAAAAAAATGAAAAGATTAAATATTAAACTGAAGCTAAATTTAGTTATTAAATAATTCAGTAGTGATTAAATAGAATTAATAAATTGATCCCATAATTGAGAGATTACGGTGATTTGGAATAATCCACTATATATACCTAAGCCTGATCCAATTGACTGAATATAATAAGCATTATAAAGTAATCCTCCGGCATAAAGAAATATTATAGAAGATATTATAACATATAAGACTGATCTTATATTTTGATTTATCGAAGGAAGGGCAATTGCCACTATTAAAATTAAGATACTTAAGATCATTGCTCCTTGTTTTTTCTATTTCTTTCTCTGTGTTATATTTTTATTTTAATTTATAAAGATAAACAAATAAATAGGAATATAAAGTAGTCGAACCTTTTATTACTCTAATTATAGGATATAATACTAACCTCTGTATTAACTATTACCTTAAATAGCTTAGTTAAATTATTTTTTAAATTAATTTAATTTTTTACTAGCTTCTTTTATCTCCATGATATTTTAAAATAAAAAATACATAAACTAAAACCAAAAATAAAAAAAAAAAAAGAAGAATACAAACAATGTAAGAGCAAGTTAAAATAATAAATAATTAACCTTGATTTACATAGACTGCTAATTCTAAAGTCAAAATAGCTAAGACAAAAATAAATGGAATAAAAGTAAAAAAAACTAAAATAAAACTTGTATTAAAAATTAGATATAAATGCAGCTAAAATTTAAAGTATGACCTGATAAAGGATTAATAAACAGGGGGTAATCTTTTTATTTTTTTAAAAAAGAATCTATCATCCAATATATTAAACTGAAAGTTGAAATCTATCTATAATAGTATTAAATTTAGTTATATTATTATGAGAACTTATGTTTATAAAAAAATTTTTATAGTTAATATATAAATATATTTTTATATAAAAGAAAAAGGAATTAAGTATTAAAATTAATGTAAATATATTACATCTTTAATGTAAGAACAAGTTAAAATTGTAAATACATAAGCTTGAATAACTGATACTGCTAATTCTAGTCCACATATTGCCAAGAATAGAGAAAATGGTATTAATGTAATAATAGCAGCTAGTACTCCAGCACTAAACATTTTATATAAAAATGTAGATAATATTTTCATTAAAGTATGACCAGCAACAACGTTAGCAAATAATCTTATTCCTAAAGAGAAAGCTCTAGCTAAATAACTAGTTAATTCAATTAAAACTAATAAAGGAACTAAAGCTAAAGGTGTACCAGAAGGAACAAAATATGAAAAGAAGTGTAATTTATGTATACTTAAACCTAAAATAGTTACAGCAATTAAAATAGTGAAAGAAAAACCAATACTTACCATAATAGAAGTAGTAATTGTAAAAGAATAAGGAATATTTCCAGTTAAATTAGCAATTAAAATAAAGAAAAAAATTGAATAAATAAAAGGTAAGTAAATTTCTTTCCCTAATTGTTCTCTAACCATTGAATGGATACTAGCATATAAACTTTCTAAAGCGATAGACCATTTACTTGGTACTAATTTTATTTCATTGTTACCTGCTAAATGTATCCCGACTATAAGGAATAAAACTAAAATAGAATATAATCCTAAATTAGTTAAACTTATATTTAAATATCCAAAAATAGGAGCATTTATACCTATTAAATTGGTAACTTCAAATTGTTCTAAAGGAGAATTTACAAAAGAGATAATAGGATTTAATAACATATTTTTAATTTTTATAATATAATTATACTTTTCTTTCAGAATAATTATATATATATTATTATATAAATATAACAATATGATCTTTTTTCCTTAATATAATAATATATTTTATTATTAACCATTTAGATAATTGAGGGATTCTTTTAAAACCTATAGTAAAAGTATAGCAATCTAATCATTTAAGTTAAATAAAGTAATTAATCCAATACCGGATAAGAATATAAACCACCTAAAATTATAAGGAAAAAAAAAATAATTAATATCGATAAACATGTCGCTTTGTAAAACCATAAAAATTATATAAAAATGAAGTCAAACATTTAACAAATTAAAATGATTTGTATTAAATAAATTATATTCTAAATTGTATTTATAATTCAGCCTTTTATTAAGAATTAAATTATTTGTCCTTAAATTATTAAAAAAAAAATAGGGAATATGTAAAACCTAGTAAAAATATATCCTATATTTATTATCAATGTCTTTAATATACGGTATAAAAATAGGGTTATATATGTATAAAATATTAAAAATATAGTCATTTTCATTATCGTATGGTGATTTTATTGTAATATAAAAAATAAAAACAAAAAAATTTTTGGGGATAAATTAGATGATATTTATAGAATAAATAAATTAAGAATATAATAAGGAGTCCTTAAATTTTATAGTTAAATTACTCCTAGATAGAAAGGACAAAATAATATATCCAATAATATTTCTTTTTACGGTTTTTTTTATTTTTCACTTATTAAACTTTCTTTTTATCAATTTTAGAATTTTTCTTTTTTTTGGACCTTTTTGCTCTTTAATTGAGATTAATTCTTCTACCTACTTATTTTATAAATATTTTATGATTACTTAAATTATAAGTACTTTCTATTTTTAATTTAAGTTGATTTTCTGATATCAATTTATAATAGACAAATTTTTTTAATTTCATTTTTTATGATAGGAAGCAAAATTAAGAGCACCAATATATTTACCCACATATTTTGATTATATTTTATATAATTTATTAAATATAATTAATATTTTTACCATTATTATTGTAGATAATTGAAGTATGATATCAGATAAAAATCAATATTTTCCAATGGACTATTTATAACTTTTATATCTGTACAATTTTTAGTTAAAATATTATCTGTAATATCTGCATCTCTAATATTTTATGTTGAATTATTACTTATAATATTAGAATCTCTAATATTTTCTGATAAATTACTTTCAATATTATTTTCTAGATTAACATTACTTCTAATAGGATTATTATAAAAAGTAATAGTAAATGTATTAAATTAATATTGAGGTTGAACAGTATTATTAGTACTTGTATTTTCAGATCTAAATATTAAATAAGATAAAGCACAACCACCTATAAATAATGAAGCAAAAAAAACAAAAATAAACATTGATACAACATTATTTATATTAAATTAAATTATTAATAAACTATTTAATTAAATTATAACAGTGTCTAAGATATGTATCGTTTAAATATAAACTCCTATATATTTTTTTAAATTTTTTGTTTTTTACTTAAAATATTTAAATACTTATTAGATCTTTATAACTTAGATTTTTTAAAGATAAATATTTTATATTTATACTTTATATCTTATATTATTATAATATATTATATTATTGTTTAAATTTTTCATTTCAATGTGTACAGTAAATAAGCCTAACGAAAAAAGATAAAAAAAAAATATACAAAATATGTATTAAGAAAGATAAATAATTCAAAAAACTAAAACTTCAATAAAATAAAATTTTTTAAGGGGATAATTAAGAATTATTTCTTCTAGTTTTAGAGATAAAGATAGGAGCTACCATAGCTAATAATAAAATGACACTTGTAATAATTAACCAAGAAGCACCATAAGTATAAAGCCCTTGTCCAATAGCTTCAATTTGTAAGAAAGGAGTTAAAGCAGTATCAGCAATAACAGGATTAACAGCATTATTAACCCAATCATTGATAGAAATTTCATAATTTAAAATAAAACCATTAAATTTAAATAATAAATCTAAAATAGTATTAGAAACATTATTAAAACTGAAAGGAATAATAGTATAAATTTCATAAATAAATAAAGAACCAATAGATAATGCTAAAGGTAAATTTTTAGTATATTGAGATCCCGTTTCTAAAATATCCGTTAATTTAATATTAATCATCATAATAACAAAAAGGAATAAAACAGCAATAGCACCAACATAAACTATAATATAAGAAATACCAATAAATCCTATACCTAATAAAATTAAATATCCGGCAGCATTAACAAAAACTGAAATTAAAAAAATAACAGCTATAACTGGATTTTTAGAAGTAATAACTAAAACACTAGAAAATAAAGCAGCAAAAGCTAATAATTCAATTAAGAAATTTTTCATAAAAAAAAAGTATATAAAAATAAAACCTACGTATAAAACGTTCATAAAAAGACTAGAGGTGTAAACAAGATAAAAAAATATCTAGTAGGTTTAACCAAGAAAAAATAAGTTAAAAAAGGGGTGTATAAAAATCCTAAAAAAAAGGGGTAGTATAAATTAAAAAAATTTATGTCCAATAGACACAGTAAAACTAAATGATCCTCTTTTGTTTTTTTGAGTTAATCTAGCTGTGGTTAAATAATTGGCTTTACTTCTAGCTAAACTACCATGTTGAATTTTTTTAACAGTTCTTCTAGGAACAATTTTACCTCTCATTAATCTACCTCCTAATTTAATATTTACCCCAGTTAAAATAGTCGGTAATTTAGAATATTTTTTCTGATTATTTCTAAAAATAATTTTATTAGATTGATATTTTAAAAATCTAGAAATAATTCTAGAAAAAGAATTTCTTCTAGAAAGTCCTAATTTACCTAAAATATATACTAATATTTGAGTATTATTACTTACAGAATATAATTGATTTAAATCTAATATTACCGGTTTTTTAAAAAATTTACTTAATTTTAAAGATAAACCTTGTAATTTATTAAGATTTAATTCTAAAAAATTTTTTTTTATCAATTTTTTATTTACTACTAAATAAAATAAATTAATCACTACATTTTTAGGAGTAACATAGAAATTAGGTCTACTTATAATACTAGACATTTCAAAGAAAGAATATTCTAAAATTTTATATATATTATTACTTAAAATTTTAGTATTTAAAGTTTTAGGATCAAATTCATATAAGGTATTATTATTTTGAGCTAATTCTATATCTAAAGTAGTAAAGGATTTTAAATATTTATAATTATCTGTTTTTATTTTAGATTCCGTTTTTTCTATTTTGTTCGGTACAAAAGTTAACATATCTACTCTTTCGTAATAATTAAATTTTGGGGCTACTTCTTTTATTTTTTGATTAATTTCTTCTTTAGATTCTAGAATCAAAGATTCTTTACTTTGACCGTTTATTTTTCTTCTATAGTTTAAGAGGGCTAAAAAAGAAGATCTTTCTATTCCTTTTTTTAAATTCGCGCTTTTTTTAAGAGTAGAGAGATCTATACTAGAATATTGATTATTTATCGGTAAAAAAGATATTTTCGTATTCATTTTTATTCGCTTTTTTTAATTTTTATTACTTTTCATAACTAAGCTATATAGTTTATAGCTACTTTACTTTTCCATAATAATCATGATAATATACTATACGTTTTACCTCTATTCGAGAGATTACAATGTTTAATATAAAGGATACTTTTTATATTTGAAAAGTAAAGCTTTAAGCTAATAGAGTTAAAATAAGGTAAGAATATAAATATTAAATAATAACTGTATCCTTAATTAATATAAATTATTCTTAATTAGCTTTAAATCATTTATTTATAATTCCTCTCTTTTTAAAAAATAAAAATATATAAAATAATTAAAGAATGTAATAAAACAAATATAAAAATATTATATAAGGGGAGTTTAAAAAAAAATATTTAAAATAAATATAGAGATATTATTATAAATTTAATAAATATATCTATAAATATAAATATTAATAATTTTATAAATATTTTATAGAAGTTTTAAACTGAATCTATCCATGCTAAATAATCTTGAATAGATACTGCTTCGATAGCTATCGGCATAAATCCATGATATACACCACAGATTTCAGAACATTGACCATAGAAAGTACCTGTTCTTTCTGCTAACATAGATGTTTGATTTAATCTTCCTGGAACAGCATCAATTTTTAGACCTAAAGAAGGTACAGCAAAAGAATGAATAACATCTGCCCCAGTCACAATTAATCTAATATGAGTATCAGTAGGGATAATAACTTTATTATCTACATCTAATAATCTAAATTGACCTAATTCTAAATCAGAATCAGGGATCATGTAAGAATCAAATTCAATTGATTCACCACTGACATTAATATAATCACTATATTCATATGACCAATACCATTGATGCAAACACTAATTTTTAATAAAGGAAATGTTATAGATTCCAAAGGGCTAGAAATTAAATTATTTAATTGAAAAATACTGCAAATAAGAAAATATAAACCTAGTTTATATAACATACTATAATGGATATAAGGTAAAACCAATTCTCTTAATCTAGGTAAAGATGAAACTTTAATATAAAGAGAATATTTATATTTAGTAGTATTACCTCCTTTTTAGGTTAGTTACTGAATTGTACAATCTAAGTTAAATTTAGCCTTAAAGATATCTCTTAATAATTCAAGTTCTAGTAAAGTAACCTTATAAGTAGAAAATCTAAGTCTGAGACCCCATGATCCATTATAAGAAAGGCAATTGACATAGGAGTTAAAAATTTAATTATTTCATTAGAAATAAAATTTTTTTTACCATTAAGATAAAATAATTCATAAAGCCAATTTAAACTATTAAATGTAAAAATATCGAATTCATAGCGGTAATAAGTTTTATTAACAGGATTTATAAGTATTGTTTTATATTCTCTAGTCCCGTAATTTGTACAATATCCTCTATTATAAAAAAATTCATATAAAAAACAAATAGGCTTAGCTTTATGTCTACCACTTTTTTTAAATCTAAATTTTGTACCCTTTTTTACTTTAACATAAGCATCTCCGATAAGACAACCTAGTAAAAGACTAAAAACATTTTCATTATTGTGGACCTATTCTATTAGAAGTTCTAGTAATAATATAGAATTGTCTATAAGTTGGTCAGAAAAAAGTCCAAAATTAGTGTGATTACGTAAATAATCAATTTCGACTGTACATTAAGCAATATTAAAAAATATCACCCACAAGTGACCCAGTCTGTTGCAATAAGTGAAAAAAATAAAACCACTTACTGACAGTCTTGTACTATATCCGGTATTGTAAAATATAGTATTTTAACTGTTTTCACTCGCATCGCCAAAGGCAAAAAAGCCTTTAAGAACCCTGTCGAATTCTTAGAAAGATAAAAAAATATTATCTCTCACGACTATTATATATATGTGTGTGGTGTTGAAAGAACTTTATTATGTATTTTTTATACCCAATTTATATAACATAGTAGAGTGCATATATGGCCCTACTATATTTATTAAATTATTAACAGATTGTTTTTTTATATATAAAGAATATTGATTTTGTATTCAAATATTATTTATAGTTGTTTCTAAATTGTACTTAGATTTAATGACATTATTCAATACTTCTACTTCTTGAAGTTTAAAACTATTAGTGTCTATTCTAAGACCATAGTGTGTCCAAGAACCATCATCCATTATCCACACCGCTAATGCTAATGGTGTTAAATATTCATATATATTTAAGGGTATTACTTTTTTGCCATTAAAATAAAACAATTTATGTATCGAACTAAAACTTCTAAAGGTAAAGGTGTTAAATTCAAAACCATAAAATACTTTACCTTGTTTACTATTAATGTTTCTAGTATATGGCCTAGGCTGAAGATTGCTAGTGTAACCTCTATTATAGAAAAAATGATATAACCAAAACAAATATTCTTTGTGCTGAAAACTTTGTCTATAAAAAATTCTTACACCTTCTCCAGATCTTTTATGAGCATAACCCTTTCCTAATAGAGATCCCGTTATAACAGAATAAACATCTTCATTATGTGGACCAATTCTGTTAATAGCTCTTATATTATTTATGTAATAAAACCTTCGTTGTATATGAAGAAAACTAAAAGAATTATTTTTATGTAAGTAGCTTGATTGTGAATAGGATAATCGACTATCTCTATTAAATCTATTTTTGGAGTATGATGATACATAATTATTTTTTGACCTTTTTTCTAAGGTATCTTTCATTTTATTTAATATATATAATTTTAGGCCACCTAAAAAGAAACCTACTACTTTGATAGTAACTGTCGGTGATATAACTTCATCCAATAAATATAATAATCTAAATGAAGGAAAAGCAATAGCAATTAAAATTAATGCAGGAGAAATAGTCCAAATTAATTCTATTAGTGTCAACAAAAATAAGTACTTTCATACTTAACTGGACTATATCTTACCATATAAAAATATCTATATATGGTTTCCACGTGTAGTCTCTGAGGATCCTACTAAGTTTTTTAATACCTGTTGGTTCCTGCTGATTATCCATTGTACATCATTTAGGCTTATCACTGATATATATATATTTTATAATTTTATAGTACCTAAAAGCTTTAGGAGTTTCCAGCATATAGTGGAAATTTAATCATAGTTTTTTTAAGTTTATTTGTGAATATTTCCAGTAAATTAATATCTATCTTAAAATATTTAACCAGAATATATATACAGTGTTATAGTATTACTACTAATACCGAAAAATATAGCCTTATTGAAAGAAAACTATCTATTAATTTAAATCCTTCAGAATAACATTATTCCTGTATGTTTACAAGATAACCTCTATTACCACTCATTTTTAATAGAGTATCTTCAGAATGTGTTCTACCTAAAACTTTTTGTCTCATTAACTCTTTAGTTTATTAAGTATGAGTTTACCAAATAATGGATTATTTATTTTAGATTTTTTTAAAGGCTTTGCTTGCTTCAGTTTGAGGCTGATTTTTATTTTACATAGATTACTTTTAAAGATTTACTAATTTTTGTTTTAGTTTCTTCAGTAGACCTAAAGAACTACCAGCTATTTATTTTTAAAGTGTGGTACTCAGGATTTAATTTGTAAAAATAATATTGTTCTCTTTCTGTTAAATTAGCTATATCACAATATTCTAAGATTTCTAATGAAAAATTATAATATCCGTATTTAATTAAAGCTCTACTTATTACAAGAGTTTCTCTATTATTTAAATAACTAAGATTGAAATATTTTATAAATCTTTTGGCTTTAGTAAAGGTGTGTAATTAAACAAAGTATTACTGCTGATTGTACCTTACAATGGTTTGGACCTAGAAAATAAACAATCATTAAAGTCAATTTATATCTAAATTTATATATTTCCCTGAATTATTTAATTTAATATTAAAATCTCATTAGTACTACTTCCTAAAAATATAGCCATCTTTTTTGCAGATAGAAAACAACCTATTACTATAAAACCTTCTTTACAACATTTTTCTGAAACATAAATAGGAGATTTAATAATTGAACTATTATTTTTGTTATTACCGGAATGTGCTTGTGAAAGAACGGAATAAAAGAGATTTGAGCTACTATCAACCTTATCTCACGAATTATGTTTCTATTTTAGTGTGCCGGTAGGCTTTGGTTTTCTTCAGCTACAGTTCTAATAAAAACAGGATAACTTATACCTTTAACATTAATTGTAGCGAGTTTGTAATTTTTAAGTTTTCATTGCTATGAATTTCTTGATACATTATAATATTTTGCACATGAAGTAATAGAATCGAATATCTTTACAGTTACTCCGCTTTCATCTTAAACTTCTACTTGAATTTTATCTGTATCAGCAAGGTTAAAGTATCTATTTAAAGATTTAACAAAAATTCTACCGTGTTCATGTGTTTCTATATTAGAAAATCCATTTAATAAATTTACGATAGATTTATTTAAAGATTACTTATCTACTTTAACTGAATTAGAACTAGTAAATCTTTTTAAATTCATTTGATTTAATATAAGATTTATAACTCTTATATCTTCATCGGTATAATGAAGAGCTAATTTTTTTAATCTTAATATGGTTTTTCAATCTTGATAATCTTTTCCTTTTTACTATGCCAAGATAAAGAATCAAAAAAGGGTATTATAAATTTAGTTATAATATCTTCACGACCAATACTTACATAAACTGCATCACTATTACTTATAGTATCTCTATAAAGTCTAACCCCTTTATTTACATATTTTCCCAATATCATTACATAAAGATAAAAAAAAGTTTTGTACTTCTTCCATTAAACGTAAATCTTTAGCAGATTGAGTAAAAATAAATAATAGTGTATAATCTTCTCTTTGGGACGGTGAAAGAAGCTTCTACAAAAGCTAATACTCAATAAGGAGTAATAGAAAATTATCTAGTTTCATTTCACTAAAATCAATTATTAAGGTATTCATATTAGCCTAAATTTTGGATATTTCTTAAAATAATTCTATAGATTTTCTAGTATAACTTACGTAAATTTCAAAAGCTTTTTTAAAACTTAAAAAGTTTAATTAATTAGTTGACTGTAACGGATACTTTATAAAAATACTTATAATAGTAGCTATATCTTCACCTCTATTAACACAAAATCTAGCCTCTTAAAAAACCTTTTTGTTGAAAAAACTTCAATAAGTCTTCTTCATCAATATGGATAGTAATCTCAAATGAAAATGAAAAATTTTGATTATTACTATTGAATAATTAAGCTTCTCCGTCAGTTAATCCAATTAACCATTCATAAAAATTATAAAAATAAAAATAAGGGTTGTGGACCCTTAGAAACAAATATATTCTTTGTTAATTTATTGCTTCATTTATAAATTCCAGATTTATTTAGATAATCCTTTAAAATTAATTTTCTCATAGAATAAGCATCTTCATAGAACTTTATCCTATAAACTTTTGAAGAAGGTGTACTACTGTAAAACCGTATATACTATTTATTATAATTCATTAATTTAAACTTAAAACACTTTTGAATTAGGCACACTATTACCATGATTAAGATATTTATGTACAATAGGTGAATTTTTAGAATTAAAATAATAGATAATAGAACCTAATACCCAAAAAACACCGACACAAATAACAATTAAATAGAAGAAGATAGTATTGTGTAATTCCACTATCCCTGTAAATCCTGGTGCAGCACTATCTTGAAATCCTATTTGCCAAGGTTGTGGAGCATCATTATATATAGTATTAAAAATTGAAAAGAATTTTAACATATTTTATATAAAATAAAAAAATTTGAACTTAGTATACTGTTTCCTCTTACCTATTTTTTTGTTTTTTATTAAAATTTTATTATTTATATTTTTTAATATAGTTAATTAAATAACTAATTTAAATAAATTAAAGTAAAGAGCTAAATACCTAGTCTATAAGACATTCATGATTTATCATCATTGATTAATTTAATAAATAATTAAATTAAAGATATCCTAAGTTACATCTTAAAAAGAAATACATATTTTACCTAGTAAAATAATAAAATAAAGTAGAATTGAATTCATTAATATATATAATAGTACCTATATAAATATATAATTAAACCTTTAAGCAACTTTATTTTTTTTTTAAATTAAATAAACATCTTAATGGATTTGAACCATTAATTTCGAATTTCGAAGATTCTTGTTTTAACCCTTAAACTAAAGATGCTTAAATAATTATACGAGTAAAGAGACTTGAACTCTTAAAATAATGAAAACCTAAGATTCACTCGGCTACCAATTTCGACATACTCGCTCTTTCTAATTTAAATATCCTTTCTAAAAAAAACAATGATTTAAAAATACAAAAAAGTAGTAAAATAGAAAATATGAATAGGATAAAAATAAGGGGTGGGGGATTCGAACTCCCGGTCAATAATGTGTAAGATTACTGCTTTAACCAACTAAGCTAACCCCTTTATAAGGGGGTTACAAATGATTTATTATCCAGCTGCACTTTCCAGTACAGCTACCCTGCTATGACTTTTGAGATGTTACCTCAACGAATTAACTAAAGCCAATAAGCTTAACATAGTTGTTTTAAAGACTAAAAAACTTGAGTCGTAAACTAAACTATGAAATAAACTTATCTACCCCCAGTTTCCTCCACTAAAGGCTTCTTCCCAGCGACAGACAGTTAGTTCATCACGAAACTAGCTTCACCGTTGCGCTACTAATCAACGATTACTCGGAATTCCTTCTTCATGCCTCCGAATTACAGGAGACAATCCGTCTAATATTAATATCTTAACTTTTTTTAATGATTAGCTCCACTTCTTTTGAGAAGTATTGCGTCACTTTGTAAAAGTTATAGTGGCACGTCTATAGCCCAGAACATGAGGGCCATAACGACTTGTCTTAGCCCCCGCTGAATCTCTATCAGATTCATTAGTTATTAAGAATTAATTAATAACAGGGATTTCGTTCGTTAGTGGAATTAACCTAATGTTTAACAACACGAACTGAAGACAGCCATGCAACACCTGTACTTAAGTATTTTAAAATTTAAAATACTCCTTATTAAAAGTTTGTATGCAAGTTCTGGTAAGGTTTTACGCGGATTATCGTATTAAATAACATGCTTCACTCCGTTTGCTTCGAGACCGACTAATTTTTTTGTTTTCTACTTTGCAGTAGTACTCACAAGGCGGAATGGTTAACGCGTTAGCTTCGCCTCTAGTTTTAATTAAACTAATGACTACCATTCATCGTTTACAGAAAGGAGTACCGGGGTATCTAACCGTGGAGTAAGGGCTTCTCAGCTTTTCCTCCACAAAGAACCGTACGTGCGACTTTCATCGCATACGGCTCAAGCGATTCTAAAGTATATAGATAATATACGGATGAGAAATAAAATATAATAATAATAGAATTGATTTTGTAATTTATGCTATCCAATTTTTATATTGTTCAAGTTTATTTCCTTCTAATTTATTTAATTGAGGATTTTCACATAAATTTCTTAAAGATTGTATATCTTTTTTAGATGTAATGGTTAAAGAATAAGTACGTTGTATAGTATTATTTCTAGTTCCTCTATCTACAATATTTGGACTTCATCCTAAATGCAATTTGATTAATTCAAGAACTAGTTTATCTGTATGTTCTATATAGAAAACTAAATGTCCTTTACTATGTTTATAAAAACAACCTTCACCATTAATAAAACCTAACATCCAATTAAAAAAAGTAGTACTATTAAAATAAGAATCAGATATATTAGTACTCATATAAGTAGTATGTAAAAAAGTATTATACTCTTCTAAATTTTCTACTCTAGAAAAATTATTTAGGATAACGTATTTTAATCTAGCATATCTATCTCTTTGATATTCAGTCAATAAGGGATATTTATCAAAAGCTGTTTCAATTAAATAAATTAATTATTTCTTTTGAGTTACAGCTCATCTAGCTTCATTTCGAGAAGAATATACATATAGATTACCTATAAAATTAAACTGAGATTGTATTTTTTTTTAGAAGTTCTAAATCTATTTTACTTAAACTTATATGGAAACCATACCCTATATTATAATATTCTGAAAGTTTTCCTTTTTTAGTTATATACGATCTTTTTTTAGGAAATACTTGAAAATTAGCATCAACGTCACAGAAACCTACAAACCATTCTAACCATAAGTTAAAAATTGATTTTTCCTTTTAATTATTTTTTAAGTTATACTTTAGAATCACCTATACGTTAGTCAGCATCTTTTCAGATCAGCTATCTTCTTAGAATCTTTAGACCCTAAGAGCCTATCCACTACATTACATAATGGCTTTCGCTTTTAACGCTATCATGCTTCCTCTAATCTATCAAAAATAGTTGCCTATTTCCTTGCTTTTTTAAGCAGATTATAGGAGTTTCCCTGTTCCTATTTAAGTACGTTTAGTTTCCCTTAGGTTCCTACTTTGATTTAATAACGATGTGTCCATCTTATAATCACCAAGGACTCGTGATTATACCAATTATTAAACCTTTACTACATAAATTCGATTTCTCTAACCATAGGAAACAGCTCTTTTCTTAAGCTTTAAACTAAATTGTTACCAATCCAGTCTATTAAGAGGAGCTCAAATAAGATGGAATATTTTGATGGAGTAACTCCACAATACTTAAATAAACTTTCAGGTCGCATTTTAAAATCCTATTTCCTACCCTAACCTTCGTTTCTCAGCGTCAATCATTAGTGGAAAGTGGCCTTCGCCCTGAGTATTCTGCTTAGGATCTAAGGATATCAGCCCTCCTCTAAGCGTTATACACTATAACCTCTTTTTGATTCTAGCTTCCAATTTTACTACTTTATTTTTTTAATTATAGTATTCTGAAAGCTGCCTACAAACCCTTTACGCCTGTTTATGATGATTAACGTTTGCGTCTCTGGTCTTACCGAGTCTTCTGGCACCAGATTTGGACGACACTATTAGTAAGGTACTATCATTATTTTCCCTTACGACATCATGAGTTTTAATAAACTCTATGATTTCAGTTAGCTAGTTCACTCTTGCGAGCATTGACTAATATTCTTGACTGCTGGTAGTGTTACACTACTTGGGAGATCTCATTCCCAATGTGGCCAGAGGTTCTTTCAAACTTGACTTTCGATTGTAGGCTTGGTAGGCCTTTACCCTACCAACTACCATAATCAAATTAAATAGAATCCTATAGCAGAATTATTTCCTTTCATTATCTCCTATTTATGAAGACTATAGGGTATCTTATTTAACATACTCACCTCTACACCTTATTTTCTAATATTTTAAAAAAATTAAATTAAAATATGTCGAAAACAACGATTCGCATGTCTAAAACTACTGAAAAACGTTCAATCGGAACCAAAATTAAATTCTTCCTAAATTTTAAACTTTCATTTGACCTTATAAAGGAGAAAGTTGTATTTTATATGCAATAAGCAATGTTTACTCACTCTTTTATTTAAAAAAATAAACATACTTTGTATTTTATAAATCTTATTTTATTTATTTTATTAAAAAAAAAGGGTTAGCTGAAAAAAAGAATTGAACTTTTATCTTACCGTCATGAATGGTAGGTTTTAACCTTTAAACTATTTCAGCGAAAAATAAAAAAGTTAAGATTATAATTATTACTTTCTATTTATAGGATAGAATATTATTTTAAAGGGATTTAGATAACAGTAAGAGTAGTTTTGTATTATACTATTTTTATTTTAATAGTTACTGAATTTTCTATAAACATTCTTAAGTATAAATAGGTCATTCTATGACACCTCATTTTTATATAAAGAAAACAAACTAAAGTGTTAGAACTTTTATATAAAGTAAATATGTCAATTTACTATCTTTTGATAAAGAAATTTTTTATATTTTCTTTATTTACACCACAAATTTCTTTGTTTTTTATAATTAAAGATACTTATAACCTTACTAAATTATTCATTATATTTTTATAATCTCAGTTTTAATTATCTAAACTATATATATATATTTGAACTCTTTTTGTTTTGTTTTGAGTTAAAGGGTAAAATCAGAGATTTGAACTCTGAACAGCGTCGCCACAAGACGTTATTTTGCCAATTAAACTAATATTACCTCTTTTATATCTTTTTTTCTATATATATAAATTATTCTTATTAAAAATTGTTTATTACGAAACAAAAATATTTTATTAAATAAATCCTATACTATTTTCTAAATGATTAATATTATTCAGAGATAGGATATTAAAAATTTTTATAAATATGTTCAAAATTATCAATTTTATTATGAAGAAGTATAAATTTTATTTAACCAATAATAAAATATATCATTATATTTCATACTTATAAATTCATAAAAAGAATGAATATATTCAAATATATTATTTAAATCAAATATAACACAAAAAAAAATTATAGAAATCATACCTAAATAAGAAAGCACAGATAAAAAATTTTAAAGTATCTATAAATATATTTTCAAAATTTATGCTAAGAATAATAAAAAAGAATGAAAGTATAAATTTATTTTAATTCATTTTTAATCAATTAAAAAAATTTTTATAGCTTTTTATTAATAGTTTTATTAATATCATTGTTTTGTGTGTTTTTTAATGTTTGTTTAAATAGAAGCATACTATTTAAAATTAAAAAATAATTTAAGATAGAAAGTATCTAGGAGAAAATTAGAATTAAAAAAAATTTTTTTTATATCTACTTCTTTAAAATTTAATTTTTCAAAAATATTTTAAGTTAAATAAAATTATGAATATAAAAAAAAGAAGAAAAAAAAGGATGTAGAAGTTTTTTAAGCTCTTTTAGTTTAAACCCTTAAATCAACAAGTATCAGTTCTATTTTGATAAAGATCAAGTATAATAATTAGCTATTTAGTATTATAAAATTTAAGTAATAAAGAGCTAAGTACTAGATAGGATAATGAATTAATTTAAATCATTTAATTAAGATTAATTTTAACCGTTATCTTCTTTTACATAATGAATTTTTGTATTCATTATCTATTAGTTTAAAAATTTAATCATTCTTTAAGTGAAGTGTAAAAAAATTAGATATACCTTAAAACCTTAGCTCTGAAGTGGTAAAGTAAGTTAAATGATGAAAAAAGTATGTATATTCTTTTTTACTTTAAAAAATATTTTAGCATTAAAATTATATTCTTCAACATTTTGTTAAAGTAGAAAGGACATTTTAATATAACTCATGTTAACAAGATTATATATTTTTTCTTTTTAAAAATTTTTAAAATATGAGTTTAAATGTGTGTGCTAGTCATTTAATAACTGATTATCTAAGATTTTGTTCTTTTTGTTTTTATAAATGATTTTTTTGTTTTATAAGATATAAAGGGCTTAATTTTTATTTTTTAATAGAGAATTTAGAGATATTTATTTTTATTTTTAAGGGTTGATATTATTAAGAACTTCAAGACTTTTGTTATTATCTCCATTTTTTCCTACTCTCTCTCTAATATCACTAGTACTAAGGAAATTTTCGACATCCACTTAAATATCAATATTTTCTCTATTCGATCTTTATTCAATATTTTCTATAACGGATATTTCTTCACTTTTAACTTCTATATGTGAAGTTAATTCTGTAATATTTTCCTCATTAGATTTATCACTTCCTGCTCTATAATAAATATATCCAACATAACCTATAGCTAATAAAGCTAAAAAAGAAAATACAGCTAAATTTGAGAAAGCCATTACTTCATTATGATGTAAATCTGTAAATCCTGAATTCATTGTTAAATTATAAAATATATTTTTAAGAAATGTCTAATTTTTTTTTAAGGGGATAAGACATAAATCCGTAAAAAAAAATTAAATACTAAAATATATAATAATTAAGATAGTTACCGATATTATTGTAATTATTTCCAATTTTAAAATAAAAGGTGAAAATTTTAATCTATAGTTAATAAAAAAATCTAGATACTTATTTATACCTTTTACATTAATTGAGGATATTAAAACTGAAATATCTTATTATATTAGAAATAATAGAAACATATAATTAAAAAGATACCAAAATATAATATGATAAAATCAGCGTAATATAAAATTAAATCTGTATATATAATATCACTAAAATTATTACTTCCATTAAAGTATTCCATGATTTTATTAAGTATAGAATATTGTTCTTGTATATTTTAACTGGTTTTATCTATAATATCTTCATAATTATGTTCAAATTCTTCAATTATTTCATCATCAATAGCTTCATTATTTTCTATTTTATTAGAAAAGAAATTTCAGAACCTTTAAAATATAATTCATCTCTTTTAGCTATTAATTATTTTTTTTTTGTTTTTTTTATTTCTAAATCTTTAACTACTTTCATATTATTTTTATAAAAACCATCTGAAGTCTGATTATATGATTCACATATCTTTTTTTTCCATATTCAACCTATTTAGTCAATTCAGTAATCTTAGTTTTTTTAATTTCTACTTCAGATTCTAAATCAACATTTCTAGCTTTAACTCTTCTAATTTCTTATCTAGTTGTTACTTTATTAATTATTTGATATAAAGAGAAAAGAGTAAACCAAGTTATACCTTTTCCTCTATTACAACCCAAAACATTAAAATTTGAAAAAAATAAAATAAAAATTAGATTAAACATTTTATAAGTAAAAATATAAAATTAAGAATAGAATATTACTATAATATAAATATATATTTAGATATATAATTTTTCTAAATTAAGTTTTTAAAAAATTTATTCTTTTTCTAATCTATCCTCTAAAAAAAAATATATTTAATAAATCTATTAATGTTTTTTTAACTTATTCATTATTTAAGGTTAAAGTAAATTCTATTGAATCTTTTATTTCTACTTTCATAATATAATAAATATATATATCTCTTTTTAAAAAATTATTATACATTTTTTTAATCAATTTTTATCCACTATTTTAATTATTTCATATAGTTAAATGAAAGATGAATCTAAATCTACATTGACATTTCTTGTCATGCTATTATGATAAGAAAAAGTAAGTAATCTATTTAAAAATAAATTAGTAGGATAATTAATTTTATTATTTACTGATAAAATAGTTAACATATTTATTAGAATAAATAATAAATGTGGGGGGGGGCGGTGTTCTAGACATACTTCCACCAAAAATAGTAAAACCAAATGTTTTAAATAAAATGACACAGTATTCCATCCATCAAAAATAAATAAAATTTTATTATTTATTATTTTATTAACATTTGAATAGATATGATCATAATGAATAACTTCATATTCAAAATTTGTAAAATCAGTCTTATTAATTTGACCGTAATCATTTGTAACTCTTATTATTCTATAGATAAAAAGGGGATATTTGATTTTCTATATCAAATTTATCCGTAAGTAATGTTGGAATAATATTTGTAGGTATATAATCAGAAGAAGCAACCTTTTCAGTGAATATATTTGAATTTAAATAAGATATTTCATCTTCTGTGTAATGAGTTATTTTATTTGTTATATTTAGGTGTCCTTGACTTAATAAAAATATTAATGAAATTTCAGAATCATAGAATATTTTATTTAAACCAATTTTTAATTTAGGATTATTTATAAAATAAGATAAATTTATAGTACTTAATAAAAATTTTATTTATTTTTTCATTTCTACTAATTCTTTTTTTATCTAATTTAGGTAAATTTTCTATTAATAAATGTAAGGTATTTAAATACCAAGTTTTGATTTTGTTTTAGTTTTAAAGAATAGGTTTTTTAATATATTACCTATAAAAATATATAATATTATTTGTTTATTTACAGATAATATTTTACTTATTAAAATTAAATTAATATTATAATATTGACTGTTAATAATTAATCCATTAATTTTTTTTTACTAGAATTCGAACCTAGATAAATAATTACTTTACCTTTAAGTTATATGTTTATTGTTAGAGATATTAAAGTGTTCCGGTTTTCTTCTTTATATGAAAATTTAGATTTAAAAATTATCTAATTATTACTTCTTCACCTACTACTTTTAAATGTTTATTGAATCTTTCTATTCTTTTTTATTATCTTAAGGGGATAATTTAATTAAAATTAAAATAATTTTTCCATATAAAGACAAAAAAAGATTAATTTCATTAAAGTATTGTAAAGGGAATACTATTTTTAACCCATTTTTCCTATAATATTTATAAATGAGAAATATCAATGTTAAGAAGAAGATTATAATAATTATTAGTTTAATATTTGGAATACTAAATAAATTAAATAAAGATATATTCTCTTCAAAAGGACATTGAGGGATAATGGTATCCGGGGAATTACCATTTTGAGGAGATGAGATTGATTGATCAGAGATTCCAGGAACCTGTGAATTTTGAGGAGATTGAAGATTTTCTAAAGGAATAGATTCAATATTATTTCTCACAAATGAAGGAGTCGATTCAATAGTATCTATTCGCGGAGCAATACGTGATTGATATATTAAAAGACCTCCAAATACTACTATAAGAAAGGCTATAGCACCATAACCATAAACTATAATACTACTATCTGTAACAGTAGGAGTTGTAGAATTAAGAGAATCTATAATTGAAATATTAGTGTTAATTGGCATTATTTATTATATTATATTAAATTTTTCTATCAGAGGAATTATTTATATATTTTTTAAGATTATTAAAAAAAAATATATTTTATTATTGACTAGTTAGATAATGGAACGATAAGGAAATTTAAGGAATCGAACCTAATATAATATCAATATTTTAATAAAATTTATATATTCTATAGGATAATTATATTATTATAAAGTATTTGACTAGTATAAAGGGGAAAAAGATATTTTTTCTCTATCAAGATTTTATATATTTTTATTTTTAATTAATTTTTATTATGAGTATAATAATAAAAATGCAATCATTAAAGAGAATAATCCTGTGGCTTCAGCTAAAGCGAATCCTAAGATTGCATAACCGAATAATTGTCCTCTTATTTGTGGATTTCTAGCTGTAGAAGCTATTAAAGCTGAGAAAATTAAACCAATTCCAGCTCCGGCTCCTATTAATCCAGAGCAAGCTAATCCTGCTCCAATATATTTAGCTGCTGCTAACATATTTTTAAATAAAAATATATTTTTGACAGTGTCTAACATATATATCGTTTAAATACATACTCTTTTAAGGATTTTTACCGAGCCCTTCCAGATTCGAACTGGGACCACCCTAATCGACAATTAGGTACTCTACCTATTAAGCTAAGGGCCCTATATACCCCTTTTTTTAATAATATAATTTAATTTAAATTAAAAGAGTATTATAATAATAACATTTTCTTCAATTTTTAATAAGAAAGAGCGTAGTATCAATCGGTTAGTATGACGATCTCCAAAATCATCGGTAGGTGTTCGAATCACCTCGCTCTTGTACTAGAAGAATAATTTCTTATTTGTTTTATTTTATTTATTTATTTTATTTATTTATTTTATTTATATTATTAAAATATAATTATTTTTTATTCACTTATATTATAGATATTAACTCATTATTTATAAAATAATATTAGGTATTAATAAAATTTAAAAAATAAAAAAATTTTATTTTTTTTTTACGAGTAATCAGATTCGAACTGATGATAACTACTTGGAAGGTAGAAGTTATACCTACTTAACTATACTCGTTCATTATGATTCTTTTATTAAAAAAAAAAGATTATAAATCATATAAAAACATAAATAAAGAATATAAATATAAATATTTTTGCACCCTTTTGAATAAAAAAAAACAAAAAAAGCAAGAATATTGAGATAATAATAAAATTAAATTGACTAACTCAAACAAATTAGAATTATAAGTTAATTTCTGAATTTATATTAAATAATAATCTATAATTCCTGTAACAAAAATACCTCTAATTAAAAAATAGAATGATTAGGATATTATTAAGTAAAAATATAAAATAAAAATATTTAACTATGAAAATTTCTAAAACAATTTTAAATTTCTTATTAAATAATTAATTCTAATATTAAAAATTAAATAATTTTAGAAATCCATTTATTTTATTTTCATATTAAACAACCATCTAATTTTTTTTTATTCTCATTTATATTTAAAAAGTAATAATATGTCTTTTAATAAAAAATCTCTTAATCTATATCAACATTCTATAGATAACCTTTTTAAAATTATTTATATTAACATATAATTTTAATAAAATCAGTACTAATATTTTTTGATAAATAATAATATATATTTTCAATTTATTATATTATATTATATTTATATTATTATTATATTATATTATATTAATTTGTCTACATATAAAACAAACAGCTAATAAAATATTTTTAAATTAATACCCTACATTAAATAAAAATAAAAAAATAAATCAATAAAGGGGGAGTACTCATTTAAAGTAATACTTATTGATTATGAGAATTATGATTTATTAAACTATTAGGATTAGATGAAGCCATAGAAATAGCCCCACTTCCAATTTCTAAAACGAAACCAATAGTTAATACTATAAAGAAAATAATTGCAATAGAGAAACCAAAAATACTTACATTATATAAAGTAACAGCAATAGGGAAAAGAAGAAGAATTTCTAAATCAAACACTAAAAATAACATAGCAACAATATAGAAATTAATATAAAAGACATTTCTTGTTTGTCCATATACCGGTGAGAATCCACATTCATAAGCAGAAACTTTAGCTTCATAAGGTTGTTTAGGAGCTAATAATAGATTTATCGCTAATAAAATACCACTTAAAATAGGTACAAAAATAAATAACATTAAAATATTATTCATATTAATAATAAAATAAAGATAAAGCTAGTAATTGTGTACTATTTAATAATATAGAAGGTTTTAGTATAAAAAATAAAATAAATAAAGTTAAAGTTGAAATCACAAAACTATGAAATGAACTTAAAGGTGAATTACCATTTGATTCTACTTTTATTTCTTTATTTTCAGTATGTAATACTTTAATTATTTTTAAATAATATGAAGCACTAATAACACTAACTAAAATAGCTATAATACCTATAAAATAATATTCACTTTGCATAGCTGAATATAAAACAAATTGTTTTGAAAAGAATCCTAATAAAGGAGGTACTCCAGCCATACTAAATAAACATATAGTTAAACTTAAACTTAAGATAGGGTTATTAAAGAATAATCCTTTTAGTTCCGTAATGTATTTTATATCTTGGAATGATTCTAATAAAGATTGACTTTTTAAAATATATCCTAAAGCTATTAATATTAAGAAAGTATTTAAATTAGTTAAAGAATATTGGATTATATAAAATAAGAAGGAATCTACAGATTGTTCTGTATTAATAGCTAAAGCTAATAAAATAAAACCTATATGAGAGATAGTACTATAAGCTAATAATCTTTTTATTCTTGATTGAGCTAATCCTACTATTGTTCCTATTAATAAAGATAATAAAGAACTTATTAATAAAACATTTTTTAAAGATAATGATATTATAGTTAATAAACTATTTCCTATTTGACTTTGAATTTCTAATAAAAAGATTAAAATAGATATTTTTGGCATTATTGTTAACCAGATAGTGACTATCGTTGGACTATCATCATAAACATCGGGAGCCCAATTATGTAATGGTGCTGCTGAGACTTTAAATAAATATCCTACTATTATTAATACTATTCCTAAACTTATACCTTGTATTATTTGAGTATTTTCACTTACATTTATTAAATTATATATACTTTCTAATTGAGTTAATCCTGAATAGGTATACACTAATCCACTTCCTAATAGAATTAAACATGAAGATAAACTTCCTAATAAGAAATATTTTAAACCCGCTGAAGTAGCAGATTCTGAATCTCTATATAATGTAGTTAAAATATACACTCCAAAAGATTGTAATTCTATACTTAAATACATAGATATTAGATCAGCTGAAGATACTAATAATGAAGCTCCTAAGCTACTAAATAATACAATTAAAGAATATTCTCTGGCATAAGGTATTCTATCTATAACATTTATGTTAGATGAATAAGAAGGCCAAGAAATTAATATAAAACTTCCTATTATAAAAATAAATTGGTCTAATAATTGAGAGATTACGGTGACTTGGAATAATCCACTATATATACCTATACCTGATCCAATTGACTGAATATAGAAAGCATTATAAGCTAATGCTCCGGCATAAATAAATATTATAGAAGATATTCTAACATATAAGATTGATCTTATATTTTGATTTATCGAAGGAAGGGCTATTGCCACTATTAAAATTAAGATACTTAAAAAGATCATTGCTCCTTGTTTTTTCTATTTCATTCTGTATTTTATATTTTCATATATTTTACTTTTTTTTATAGAATTATACAAGTAAACCGGAATAGAGAGGAGTCGAACCTCCAAGGGTATTACCCGAACAATTAGCAATCGTTTTAACTTACCAATGAAAACTATTCCTAAAGATTATTATCTTATAAAAATATTAAGATATTTATTATATTATTACCTATATATTTAGATATTTCTATATTTTATTTAATTTTATTTTATTAATAGTTTTTTATAACTTAAGTCTATTTTAGGATACGATAACTCTAATATAATTAAAAAACAAAAAAAAAGCAAAGTATAAATACAGAAAAAGAAAAATTGGAAAATAAACAGGCTTATTAAAGTAAAAAAAAAGATATTACTAAATTTAAGGTAGTAGCTAAAAATAAAATAATTATTTATAGGTTAATAAATAAATAAGAAAAAATTAATATACGCAGTGTAAATACTATTTAAAGATAAACAGATCTATTAATAAAAAAAGAAAAAACAAAAATAACTACTAAAATTCTAAACTATAATTAAAAAATAAAAATAAATAAGATTCATTCGGGCACTGTGAGATTTGAACTCACGACTTTTTTTAGAAGTACTTATTTTCAAGATAAGCGCCATAAACCAGACTCGACCAAATGCCCTATAAAAAGAAATAAATTTAAATTATTATATAAAATTTTAGAAATATATTATAACTATTAAAAATAGATAAGAGATATTGATAAGAATAGATAAAATAAGACCGAAGGGAATTGAACCCTTATAAGATCCATTATGAGCGAATTGCATTAACCTATTATGCTACAGTCTTTTATTTAGCATTTGATCATATAACAAAGAGAGGAGTGAAAAATTAAACTTACTTATATTATTTGAGCAGTAAAGGAATCGAACCTTTTACGGTATAAACCAATTTTTTTACAGAAAACCACCATTACCAATCGGATCACCTGCCCTTAAAAAAAAACCAAATATATATATATAATAACTTAAAGATATAAGATATTATCTTAAAATTCTCTTTTAAAATAAAATTAAGATACTCATTATTAAAAAGGAGAATACTTTATTATAAAGGGAATATTTTTTTTTATAATTAAATTTAATTTAATTTAATTTAATTTTTGTGTAATGAAAACACTTGGGATCGAACCAAGACCATTCTCCTTAAAAGGGAGACACTCAACCAATCGAGTTCTGTTTCCTAAAGGAGAATTAACGATTTATTTTTATTTTTAAATTCCCCCCGTAAATTCATTAATCTCCTCTATTATCTTTTTTAAAAAATAAAGATACCTGAGTTGACCAGATTCGAACTGATATAATCCACCACCAAAAAATGGTGTTTTTCCAAATTAAACTACAACTCATAAGCCAAAAACAGGAATTGAACCAGTATTAGATTCTTACAAGGAATCCGTTTTAACCTATTAAACTATTTTGGCTAACTTACTTTTATAAAAGTAAGAAAAAGGTTAAAATAATTTAAATGTGCCTCAGGAGAGAATTGAACTCACTTCTTTAATGCTTCAAATTAACGCTTTTACCATTAAGCAACTGAAGCTATTATACTAAAAAGAGGTATATATTTTTTTTTAATAAAACAAATGGAGATAGATAGACTCGAACTATCATACTTGTAATGCAACTACAATTGATTACCAATTATCAGATATCCCCTATTTTTGTTTTTATTTTAATACTCTTTTATCTTTTTTTTGTTTTTATATATATAAATTGATTAAAAATGAGTAATAATATATATTATCAATGGGATCTTTATTTACCTTACTTTCCAAAAAAAATCAGATTAACTTACTTTTTAATAAAACATTAAATATAAATACTATATCCTAATGACTTATGTAAAAATAGTAAAAATAAAACATATATTTTTTTTACAATAACCTATTATAACAAACTTAACATTATTTTGAATTATGTATAAAAAAGGACAATTATTTTAATGGTTATTTTATATGATTTATTAGGTTATATTTTTATACTTTTTTATTTTAATAAGTTTTCCTAGTTTCATATATTTTATGACCCTTTATTATACTTTGTCCGTAAAGGGGAGTACCTTAAATTAAATATATAATCTTCTATACTATTACTAAATTTTTATTTAGTGATTAAAACAAAAAATTTTATTTATTTATTTATTTATTTATTTATTTAAGTAAGAAAGTATAACACACAGATTAGTAAATATAATAAAAATTAGAAATAGCAAAAATATAAGTATATTTTTAGTATTAACCTAACCTTTATTTTTATATTTTTATCTAGTATATTTTTCTTAAAGATTATATCTATCAATAATTTTCAATAAAATATTAGTTTTCTAAAGCTAAATAATTAATAAAAGGTAGTTATTCAATATAAATAGTAAAATAAATATTAATATAAAATTTATAAAAAAAACTAGAATAGTATCTATAACTACTTAAAGAAAAATATTCTCTTCTATAACTAACACTACTATTCCATACTCATTTTTAACCTAATCTAAATACAAACTAAGTATAACAATACTAAATAGAATTTAAATAATTTATATAAAGGTAAAAATAAAAAATTAAATAACATTATATAATAAAGTAGTTACAGCTAAATGAAGAGAATCTAATACAACATTAGGGAATATACCTAATAAGAAAGTAGGTATTAATAAAGCTATTAAAAGATTAAATTCTAATCTAGTAATATCTTTAACAGGTTTTAAATGAGGAGAATATAAACCATAAGATAATCTATTATATAAGTAAATAGAATAGCAAGCAGAAAATACTATACCAGTAGCACCTAAAGCAGAAATAATAGGAGATTTATCCCAAATACCAATTAAAGATAATTGTTCCCCTAAGAAGTTTAAAGATAAAGGCACTCCAGTATTAGCTAAAGTAAACACAAAAAATAAAATAGTGAAAACAGGCATATATGTCACTAAACCTCTCATATAATGAATAATTCTAGTACCGGTTCTTTCATAAATTACACCACCCACACAAATAAATAAAGCAGGAGAAACAAAACCGTGAGCTAAAGATAATAAAATAGCACCTTCAATACCTTGAATATTATTAGAGAATAAACCTAATATAACAACACTCATATGTGCAATACTTGAATAAGCAATTAAAGATTTAGTATCTTGTTGTATAATAGTAGCTAAAGATGAATAAATTAAAGTAATAACAGCAATAGTTTGCACTAAAGGTCCAAAATAATGAGAAGCATCAGGTAATAAATGAATTAAAACTCTAATATAACCATAAGTAGCAAATTTTAAAATAGTACCGGCTAATAAAATAGATCCTGCTAAAGGACTATCAGCATGAGCTCTATATAACCAACCAGTTAAAGGCCATAATGGAGTTTTAACCGCAAAAGCTAAGAAAAATGATAACCATAAAATTTTTTGACTATCTAAAGCTATTTCATTTAATGAAATAAATTGGAAATCAGTAGAACCAACATAACTATAAATTTGAAGTATAGCTAATAGCATAAATAATGATCCAGCTAAAGTATATAAAAAGAATAATAAAGCACTTCTAATTCTATTAACCCCTGAACCATATACAATAATAACTATAAATAAAATAGGTAAAACACTTTCAAAGAAAATATAAAATAAAAATAAATCTAAAACAACAAAAAGTGCAATTTGTAATGTTTCTAATATTAAAAATGATATTAAGAAATATTTTAGATTTTTATAAATATTTTTATAATTTGATAATAAGGCTATGGGTGTAATAAATGTCGTTAATAATACATAATATAAGGAAATACCATCTATACCTATATTAAATTGACAAAAACTTAATTGATTAAATTCTAATAAGAATTGATAGTCAATTATACTAGAATCAAATTGTATCCATAATAAAATAGAAATGAATAAATTTACCAGAGAAGTTGAAAGAGCTATTACTTTCATTCTTTCTTCATTTTTAGGATTATTTTCCGGAAGTAATAATAATAATAAAGAACCTATTAAAGGAACAATTAACAATGAAACAAGCATGTACTAATATAATTATTTCGATATAATATGAAATTATAATACTAATTTTCATTTTTTGAAAATTATCTATATAGAAAATTGGCATAGTTAATTAAATATTGGGGACTAAGCTACAATATTAATTAAAGGAATTTTAATAAGTGGATAATTAAATAAAGATTATTCACTATTTATTTTTTTTATAAAATATTTTTACTTATATTTTTAATAAGTAATATTTTTATATTTTTTTAGTTAATTATAAAAGATTTCTGAGAATATATATCTTTATATAATATATAACTATAAGATTTTTAGGAGAATCATAAAAAGTAAATAATATGATTTCTATACCTTTTTTTTAGAAAGAGATACATAGTGAGGTACCTAATTAAAATTTAAAGAAAAATTATCAAATTTAAAACTATTACCACGAAATAAACTAAAAACAAAATAAGTATATTCAAATATAATATAATCTGAAATTTAGTTCTAAGTAAATAAAAAACAAAAAAATAGAAAAAGAAGTATATCTTTCTTTTAATAAAAAGTATATAATCCTTTCATTACCAAAGAATAATACTAAAACCTCGAAAATAATAATCAATAAAAGTGAAAAGAATAATATATGAATTATAGCTGATTCTTCAATTAATGTCAAACTATCTAAAAATTCAAAAAATAGAGTAAAAAAGTCAGCCCTTTTGAAAATTTTTAAGTTTTCAAGTTTTACTATTTTAGATTTTTTTTTTCACCTGATTTTGTTTTTAATTTTAACACTTGATCAGGGCTTACACTTTCACTGTTACATATACTTAATAATTATTTATTTATTATTATAGGATGTGTAGCTATAAAACGAATACCCGTTATTTAACTATAGAAATAATCTAATAATGTAGAACCAAATAAAAAAAATTAAAATACTTTAAATTTTTTTAATTAATAACTAAATACCAATTAATAAATTTATTCTTAAAAATTTTTTTATTTTATCCATATTAATAATAAATACAACTTTTAGATCTATATAGAAAGATTTTAAAAAAAAAATATTAAGTAGGGTTAATTTAACAATCCTCATATCTCTTTATAAAAATCAAGATATTAAGGGGATATTAAAAAAATAAGCAAAACTTATTTGGTAATTTCCCCTCTTTTTTTCATATTTTACAAAGTCAAATACCATTTGTTTTTCTATGTTCCTGATCCTGATAAGATTTCAATTGTTTCAGCAACAGCTCCGCATCCCCATCTAGCACATGTCACTAGTTTAGCTAAATGAGAAGGTTCATAGGTAAATTTCTAACTTCGAATACCTGATGTATCATAACAATAAGGTATAAATCGAAGATAAATTTTATAATAGAAATACATATTATTAATATATATTGCAAAAGAGCAAATATAATTATAAACATATGTACTTCATTATTAAATATTGTGTATCTTACTGTAATGACTTACACTAAGCCTATTACTATAAAAATTCTAATTTATATAGAGCTATAAAATACTTCAACTTTAGCAGTAAATAAAGATAAATTATAGGATTATTTAATACCTAATATTAAGTGGTATTAAAATGAATTTAAAATATTTTTTAACAAAATAAATTTAAATTAAATTAAGATTGAACAGGAAGCATATTAAATGCGTGGAATGGAATTGGACTTTGTACTGCCCATTCTAACGTATTAGCTGTTTGTGCTTCATTATTAAATTCTGATGTAGAAGTAAAGATCTTAAGCTAAGGGGAATATATATCTCTAAAATGATATCTTATAATCAGTGATAGATAAGTAAAGAAAAAAGGGCTATTTGCCTGCTCTACTTTTTCTTTCATTTTCTACAATGTCAATAACCGCTTGTTTTTCATTTGCAGACATTTGATCATATGATTTTTTAAATTCTACAGGGTTAAAACCTTCAGGTGCTGGAGTGACAGAAAGACCTTTATTTAAATTTTGATAGTTTTCGGTATTCATAGGTTCCCCGAAAAAATGGTTGAATGCCTTAGCGATAGTAGGTAGAAATACTTTTTCTCTACCTGTCGCTTCAAGTATAGTATCGTACGTAATAGCACTAGTTAATATTCCGGTAGTTCCAGCTACCGCTCCGCAACCCCATTTAGCACAGACTAGAAGTCTAGCAATATGAGTTGCCGATTGGTTAATAGGTGAATTTCTAACTTCAAATACATTAGGTTTTTTAATAATAACGTATAAGCCGTAGAATAATTTAATTAAAGAAATACTAATAATTAAAATAGAATGCAATAAAGCAAATATCATTATTAAAATTTGTAGTTCTTTATAGAAGATTACGTATCGACCTGTTAATATTAGCACTAAGCAAATTCCTCCTATAACTCTAAAAATTCTCATTATTATAGAGCTATAAAAGACTTCAATTTTAGCTGGTAATAAAGAGACAGTATACGCTTTTTTTAAACCTAAAAATAGGTCTTTTTTATTGAAAATATTTGTAATTGAAAACATGGATATATTTTTTATTTTGTTTGTTTTTATTTTATTTTTTTTTATAGATATTATAATGATAATTTTCATTTTTTGAAAATTCGTGAATATTGGCATATTAAATAAATGATTCGACTTTACATCGATATTCATTTGTTGAAATAAAGGTTAAATGAGTCTAGAATATTATGAATTTAGACTAGATTTTTATAATTTTTAATTTATTATAAAGGGAAAATATCCCTTTTTTGTTTTATTTTTGTTTTTTTAATTAATATGTTGAAGTAAAAAATAAGGTAAATAAATCTTAAGATTGTACTGGTAACATATTAAAGGCATGGAATGGAATTGGACTTTGTACTGACCATTCTAAAGTATTAGCTGTTTGTGCTTCATTATTAAATTCTGATGTAGAAGTAAAGTAAGATGGTACTAACCAAGGATTATTATTTACTGCTTTACCATTAGCAAATATATCGTAAATAATATAACCAAATAATACTGTGGCTACAACTGAAATTAATGATCCAAAACTAGATACTGCATTCCATCCTGCAAAGGCATCTGGATAATCTGGAATTCTTCTAGGCATACCAGCTAAACCTAAGAAGTGTTGAGGGAAGAATGTTAAATTAACCCCAACAAATAATGTCCAGAAGTGGATTTTTCCTAATAATTCGTTATAAGTTAAACCTATAATTTTTGGAGTCCAGAAATAGAATCCTGCGAATAAAGCGAATACAGCTCCCATTGATAATACATAGTGGAAATGCATATTTAAATAACCATCGTTATTAAAATGTTGGACTATCTCTTTATCTAATTTTATTTACAAATGGAACTTTATGCCAAAGTGGATTTCTATATTGTATCCAATCTAAAATAAAATCTGAATAAATTTTAAACTCTATACTGTCTTTAGGATCGTTTTTATAGTCTCTTACAACTATAAATTTCTTAATTTTTGACACTCTATAGAATTTAAAATCAGAATATAACCTATTTTTCATAAAGTAATCATATAAAAAAACCATACCATTAACGGTTTGATACTTAAATGCTATAGAATTGTGGGATTTTCTTAAGCCAACTGAAGGTTTATAATAAGGAATAACATTATCTAGGTTAAGTTTACTAGTATATTCATTGTATTTAAACTCCAAATTACATTCAATTCTATTACCCGGATAATTATAAACAATACTCCCATCAGTATCAACTAATCCGGCTAAATAAGGATCATACGGCTCAATGTTATAATTGGCTTCTTTATATTCTACACCTAGATAAAAACATGATTTTTTAAACCCCTCTACTTTAAGTCTAATTAACCCATTCAGTTTATTAACTAAAAATAGCATTTCTTCTTTTTTACTAATAATAAAAATAGAATATGGTTTATTTTTATCTGCTCTAATTCTACCTATGTGTAGATTATTTAAAATATAAGTTAAAATTCTGATATCTCTATTATGTAATTTTATTCTAATGGCTTTTAATACTAATTTATTGTTTAATTTTCTTAAATCAAAATTTCCATCTCCATCTATAACTCCGGCTAACCTTTTAAAAAATAATAGTTTATCTTCACTATTAAAATTAGATATTTGACGTATAGTCTCTGAGAATTCTTTACAGTTTTCTGCTGATTGTATGTTTGTACATTTAATATTATTACTAATAAATGAAACAGGTTTATTATTATTTTCACTACTTATGGTTAGAAGATCATTTCTTCTAGGAACATCTATTTTAAAAAGATAACAAATTAACATAAATAGTAAATAATATCCTAAAAACATAGTTTCCAGCATATAGTCAAATGCGTAATAATAAAATTTATTATTAAGGCCCAATTGAGCGACCACGTAATATGTGATGTTAATCCCTTTTTAATATGATAATAATATTTTAATCATTATTAATCAATTTATTAGGGCATGGACTATCTCTTTATTAACTTTACCAATTACTTTTAAAGTTAACACATTGCGTATAGTCTCTACAGATCTTATAATTATACTTACAATAAAAATAAAACCCACGGCATAGCTTACAATAATTGTGGTCTAGAATACCCTTAATATTCTTTATTATAAATTTCACCGTTCATAATTCGTATAAACAATCCTCTGACGTATAACGAATTAAGTATTACTTACTAAATATAATTAAAAAAAAAGTTGATTAATTACAGTAAGATAGTAAATAATCAAGCAATGTTACACAAGACACGTATTATTACAAGAAAATGGATACCTATTTATTAAGGTATTTATTATGATATTCATAAAATTTACTATAAGATAATTTTTTTTCACCGATTAAAGGATATTTTTCAAAATGTTCAAAAATAAGTTTTCTTGATAAAGCGTTATATAAAGATAATCTATAATAATCGGATTCAGTAGTATTCCCTTTAAAATTAATTTTTTTCTTATCTTTAGTAATTTTATTCTCACTTTGAAAATAAAATTTTATCATATTTAAAATATGCAATTCATCAAGTTGACCTATACTGAAGGCAGATTTTCTAAGGGTACCTTTATCATTAAAAACCAAATTAAAGTTACCTTCTGCTTCAATAAAACCAGATAGCCAAGGTTTAAAATAAAAAGGCAGTTTAATTTCTCCGACGCTCTTATTATTTAAAATATCTAATATATCCTTCTTATTTTTATACATATTTTTTCTATTTAAAATAAAATTATCAAAATCTTTATAGAGTAAACAATTTTTAGCAAATTCTAATTGACATTGTTTTCTAATTGTTAGTAGAGGATATCTAGCTAATATTAATAAAACTTTATTTACATCACTTTGACTACTTGCAATCCAAGTGACATATTTGTTTTGTCTCTCTATTACAACTCTTCCTCCTATGATTTCTTGTAATTTATTTAACATCATTTGATTATTTTTTTCATTTTTTAAGGCTATAACTATTCTTACTCTTATGTATTTTTTTGAAGTTCCTAAATCTGTAGTGATTGTTCCATCTCCTTCAAGTAATCCGACAAAAAATGGTTCAATATAGTTATTTATAGTCATTTCTTCTTTTTTTAATTCAAACCTATCCTCCAGGCTAACTGTTTTAATAGGTAGGATTAGAAGATAAATATCATAAAATATTTTCTTGTTTATCATACTATCATGAAGGGCTATATCCATTGAAGCATTAGCTAAAACTACTCCGGTTACTCCACCGATAGTGAATAAAGCTAAGAATCCTAAAGTAAATAATAATGGAGTAGTAAATCTTAAAGATCCACCGTATAATGTCGCTAACCAAGAGAAGATTTTAATTCCTGTTGGTACAGCAATTACCATTGTAGCTGCAGTGAAATAAGCTCTCGTATCGACCTATTAAGATTATCTACTTTAATTTAAAATAGGTATAGACCTTAAAAATTCTACAAAACATATATTTAAATTAATTAAATCTTAACTTGGACTATGTCTTATCCCTTAAAATATATAGGGATTTTCCCGTGTAGTCTCTGAGGTTCCTACTAACATCGAGTGGCTTGGTTACCAGCAAGTTGTATAAGATTTAGTGATTTTCACGCACTCTCTATTATTTTTCCTTTATTTTATTTTATTTTATATACGGATAGAATAGGAGTAATCGTACACTAATTTTTAAATAGGTTCTTGCATATAGGGAAATTATACTCCATACTCTTAAAAATATGGACGACGTAGGAAATTTAGCTAAACTCCCAACTTATAGGTCATAGTTTTATGCATAAAAGGCAAAATTAAATTTTTAACTCTCTCTACAGATTTAGCTAAAATATAAATTCTATACTTACCTCCAGATTTATGGATAGAGCACTTAATTTCATATTTATGATTTAAATACTGAGTAAGTCTTTGAAGATCAGCATAAATAAAACTATCAGTACAAAGATATAAACCTTTAGAAGTTCCTCTCGAGCCATCTTGCATTATCCAATGAGCTAGGGCGATAGGAGTTAATAAAGTTAAGTCTAAAGGAACCGTTTTAACTTTACCATCATAAAATTTAAAATAAAACTCATTTAATACAGGTAAAGCTTTACTTCAAAAGTTTAAATTAGTATAAGTATTACCAGTTCTTTTATCTAAATAATACATTTCTCTATACTTTCCAGTGCATATTTCTGCTAAAGAGTTTAACACACTTAAAAAATAATCCTTTTTATCTAAGCTTTGTGTAAAACCAAATCTAGCATTTAACCCTCTAGGAGGCAATTCTAACTTACCATCTCCTAAGAGAGAGCCAAATAAAATTTCCTTCGCTTCATTAGAAATAAAGGCCTTATTATTTTCTATTTTTACGCCTATAAGTTGTGAGTAAAGAATTAAATGACAATACTCATCTAAACCTACTGCAAACATATGGTGCAAAGTTTCTAATAGTTTTATAATGTTCTAAAACATTTTATTAGAACTATTCTTACGAATAGGATTGGACTATATCTTTATCTTGTCATTTATTAGTCATGTTTAGGCTTTAGCAGATCCTATTTTATTAGTTAGAGAATTATTAATGTTAATTGTTTTTTTTTAACACTTTCTAATCCTTGTGTAGTAAGATGTTCTTTATTTATTACCATTTGATACACTTTAAGCCAGTTACAATACGATACTGCTTTTTTACTCTTAAGTAGAAAAGAGCTAAAATAACCATTAACATAAGATAATCCTACAAAAGAATCACAATAAAATCGATACATATCTTTACTTCGTTCTATAACTTTACCATAACCAAATAAATCACGAATAAGTGTAAGAAGATAAAAAGAGTTTTATTGATCTAGTAAAAATCGAAGATTAACTCGGTAACCACTAACAGTATTTTTACGTTTAGAAATGGTTACATTAAAACAACCTTCTGCATCAGTAAATCCAGATAGCCAAGCATTTGTTAAATTAGGTTTAAATAGGATAGTTATTGGAGTAATAGTAGAAGATAAGCCATATATAATTGAACCAGGTGTACACAGTTTTAGATTGATATCTGTAAGCCATTTACCTAATTGTGTAACTCGATGTTTAATACATAGATTACCATTAAAAAGAAGTGGCAGAAGAAGAATTCCTTTAAAATCTTCTACAATATATCGATAATATACATTTCCCCCAGTATCAATTTGACGTATTTTACCGAAAGCTAGTGTTTTTTGGACGTGATTAAGAATAGATTCTTCTTTTTGTGTAAGCGGTCTACCTTTATAACTAAGAATAGCACCATCACCTTCAGCAAAACCTACAAACCATGATAACCAATGCTCTGAAATAGAACTAGTAAAGCCTAGTTCACTATAAAGTTTAAAAAACGTGTAAAAATTTTGACAAGATATCTCGCATATATTCTCTGAGGTGCTCGTATTTATAGAAAAGTTACGATTACCTGCTGATTGAGTATAACTACTTAGATTTTTACAACTAAAGGTACCAAGTAGCGTTAAACTGTTCCAGCATATAGCGAGATTTATTACTCCTACCTCACGGTAAGAGAGAGCCACCATTTCTTCAAATAAAGAAAAAAAGAAACTCCAAACTAAGAATCCTAAGATTCCAATAGAGAACATAGCATAGCTACAAATCTAAGTAAGAAATGAAATATTTATATTTTATTTTAATCTATTAGAATTCATTTCTAAATTTAAATTTTTAATTAAATCTAAACCCTCTTGTGTCAAATGTTGTTTTGATTTAATAATATTTAAAGCCTTCTTAAAACAAATATAATCTTTATATTTTAAATTTAAAATAGGATAAATATCAAAATGAGGAATAATTTTAGTTATTAACAAGTTTATATCTTGAACTACAAAATCACATCTTTCTGAGGAATTTGTTCTTACATAAACTGTACCGCAATTAAAAAATTTAGTAAATAAATTCAAAAGTTCAATATCTCTAATATGTTGTGCTATATGAAATCTACAAGACACTTGTTGTTTTAAAATATAACTATTAGATGGTCTAATAATAATAGAAAAACCTCCATCACGAGAGACAAAACCTGAAACTCAATGAGGATTTAAGTTTAAAGGTAAATTTACACTATGTCTTATAACTGGTTTAATATTAGGATAATACATTAAAACTTTTTTTTAGAAATACCTCTATTAATTGAAGCATAATAACTCAGTATAGTTAAAAACCCTGACTGACTTAAATGTTCTTTTTTTGAAATAATTTCAACAACTTTACACCAAAAATAAAAATCAATAGATTTTTGGCTAATCAGGGAATAAACTTTAAAATGAGGTATAATTATATCTCTTAAAGATTCAATTTTAGATACTCTATATACAGCTATATTTCTATCAGATCTTAAATATATAGGACCTACACCAAAAAAAGATTTGATTTAGTGTAAAATGTCTACATCTTTAATGTGTAAATTTATTTCAAATGAAGTATTTACTTTCCATTTAGTTATATTTGAGATATCAATAATTACAGAAAAACAACCTTCAGCATCAACAAAACCAGTAACCCAATAAGGATTTAACTTATCATTATTAGGATGGATAGTAGAAAAATGATGAATAGATAAAAATTTTTTTTTCTTACATATAATAACTTATTCATAAATAATGAATTTAAGCTAAAGTTATTATTTTTAAAATTTGTCGGACTATATCTTAATCTTTCTTTGGGTAATCCGATGAAAGATCCTTCTTGTGTAGTCTCTGAGGATCCTACTCTCTTTATATTAAATTGATATAAAGATTTGGTTTCCTGCTGATTACTCATTGTAATATCCTTAACTTTTTTACTGTAAAACAAATGTTCACTAGTATTTAAGGTTTTAGAGTTTTCCAGCATATAAAGAAGATTCACAAAACTATTAATTAATGTGGGCCTATACTTGACCATTCCTAAATACAATAATTTACCGCATTAATTAAAATGTCGGTAATATTGGACTGTCTCTTTTTCTAACTGTCTAAATTGTTGGTTGCTTCCCCCTTCGACCTAGAACTGAATCTTCTGGAGCTTTAAGAGCACCAATTGAAGATAAATAATAAAAATGCTTTACCAAACCGTTTTTGGCAGAGACACAATTATTCCAGTGAAAGTAATTATCTATTAGATTAAGAATATCCATTTTTTTAGATACTGTCCATTTAAAAGCAGTAGCATTCTTATTAGAAGATCGTACCACTCCACCATAAACAGTAACTAAAATATCGAGTAATTCTCTACCTTTTTGTGTAACAGTGATAAAAACTTGCATTGATTTTTTATTGAAATATACGCTTCCATCTGTATCAAATAAACCTGAAAGATATGCACTATCATATTTAAGTTCAATTGAGGGTATAGTTTCTACATTATATAGTAAACAAACCTTTTTAAATTGAAGTAAACGTACAGGATTTTGAATTAGACCATTAACATCTTTAATGACTTGTTGAATTCCAGCCATATGATGTCATCGAAAACGTACAGCTTTAGCATGTGAAGTAGCTTTTACAGAACCACCATATCGTTGTTTAATTTTATAAAGACAAGCAATATCACGTGGCTCCATTACTACGCTTAGTTCTACATACCCTTTTCGAGATATGTAAAAATTACCATCACCATCAATTAAACCTGCAATCCATTGACGAATTTTTATATATTTTTTTTCGTCATTTCCTTTATTATGTTCATTTATTTTTGAACATAGACAAGTAGAAAACATACGTACAGTCTCTGAGGTTCCTACTAACATGCTCGGATCATCAAAAAAAATCACTTGTGCGTTGGTAACCTGCGGATTAGAAAGTACTGAATAGATTATTACTAAAGCGATTACGGTAAATAAAAACCGTATAAGTCGTGTACCTTTAGTACTAAACAGAATATACTTTCCTTCCTGCATATAGTATGTTGCGATATTATAACATCGGGAAAAAATGTTATTATAAGGGCCATTCATAAGAATTGTTTGACCAAAGATTGGTTTACCTGAGAATGTTGATACAATGTGACTTACTATACCAAATCCAGGTATAATTAGAATATAACAAGTATTTTGGATAAGTAAATAATAATAAAAAAAAAATTATTTATTTAATCTTATCACTCAAGAACTTACGCTCTTGTTAGGACTTTATCTTAATCTATTGTTTCTGAATTATTTCTATTCATTGATTTTTTAAGGTCCATTATTTTTTTTAATCCTTTATCATTTAAATGATTTTTATCCTGAACGATGATATAAGCTTTTCTCCATTTTAAAAAATTTACATGCTTAGATGAAAGTAGATGAAAATGATCAAAATAATTAATAACTTTTTTAGCAGAACCAAAACTAGTAGAATTATAATAATAAGTATCTTGACTTTTTCTATAGCCGATATTTCCTCCTAAAAAGTTTTTTATTAAAATTAATAAATCATTTCTTTTCTGATCTATTTGAAAATTTAATCTAACTTCAGTTTTGTTATTTCTAGTTATTAATTTTATTTGGAAACTAGCATCCGCGTCGGAAAAACCAGCTAACCAATAATTATTCAAATCTAAATCATAATTACAAGTAAAGTGAGTTATGGAGTTAAAATAAGGATTAGATAGTATATTTTTAAATATTTGATTTAATTTGTTTTCAGATCTAATTTTTCCATTAATTAAATTAAGAATTTTTAGTAATCCAATACGATTAGAAATAACTAAAATAATTGCTTTTTTATTTTTAACTTTATAGACATTTCCATACCCTATTTTTGCCTTGATAAAATAAGCTAAAGAAGCATCTAATTCATTAAATACAATTACTAATTGTAATGCTTTAGAAAAATGACCATCGCCATCTATTAAACCTGCTAAATAATGGCCGAAATCGAATTCAGTGGCTGGCCTTAAATGTTTATTTACATGAATAGAAATTTTTTTAATATTTTCAGAATCCGTAGATTTGTAGCGTAAAGTCTCTGAGGTTCTTTCACTAATTAGTGTATAACTAATTAAAAAATTACCTGCGGATTGACTTCTTTGTTTTAACTTTGTTACTATGACTTTTTTACAGTTGGAGTATTTAAAACTTAATGAAGTTATTCCCGCAAATAGCCACATTACGAAGCTTATATTTTTTACTTCTGGGTGCTACACTTTTTTAGTTCAGTAAAATAATATTTTATAAATAAAAAAATGTTTGGACCATATCTTTAAATTTAACCTTAATTAAGATCTTCATATTTTAACCATTTATTGTTAAAATATTTCCAACTTTTTTCTAATAAAGTTCCAGGTAAAGCTTTATTCGCTTTAAGATCCTTTAATTCATAGTATTTAGGAATTAAATGAAGCCTATTTTTTTTAGCAGATCTAGATGGATATTTTTTAAAATAATATATTAAATTTAAGATATCCTCTCTTTTTGTTATATACCATTTAAAGGATTGAGAACTTCCTCTATCAATATAAATATTTCCACCATATATTTCTAGTAAAGGTTGTAATAATTCAGAAGTTTTTTGAGAAATAGCAATAGATAATTGTGTTACAGTACTATTAATTGTCACTGTACCATCTCACATAAAATATATTGATTGCATACAATTTACTTGATATAATCAGACTATTTCTTATTAGATAGTAAATTTAGCTTATATACCATGGAATCATCCATATAAGGTAAAACAATTGATATTAATTTATCCATAGATTTTGCTGATATGTAAATTCGATACTGACCTAATTTATTAGTTCTAATTGTACAAATTAAATCATACCGTACTATTAATACATTTACCAAACGTACTACCTCTTCTATAGTGAAAGAATCAGTACATAAAACTAATCCGTAATCTCTTCTCTGACCATCTCCCATTATCCAGTGAGCTAAAGCAATAGGATCTAATAAATGATATATATTCTGAGGGATTACTTTTTTATTATTGATATAAAATAGTAGATGTAAATCCATAATACAAGGAAGAGACCGTGTAAAAAAATTTACAGCATAGCTTAAACTTAAATTTTTGTTTTTAGATGTCACAAGACTAGGTAAACTATTACAAAAAGGTGATAATATGCTAAAAACTAGGAATAAATAATTAAATTTATCTAAAGATTGTTTAAACCCTAAACGGGGAGTTTTAGCTAATTTAGTAGAATAGGAAATCCAGCCATCTGATAATAATAAACCAATTACAACAGAGTGTTGATAATTATTAAATTTATACATTTCACAAACCTGTTTTGTGAGTCGTCCATAAGATATTCCAGATCCCATATGATTTCCCCAGACTACCCGTTGAGTTAAATCATTAGATAATTTCAATAAAGAAGATTTATTTATTCTTTTTGATAAGAGTGAGTACTTATAGTATGTATACCACGGCTAAATTTTAAATTAAATCCACACCATGTTTTACCTAAAATAGTTCCTTTTTCTGCTTTGTAAGCTCTAAGATTTAATAGTCTGTGATACTCCGGAATTAAAAAGAAACGTTGACGTCGAGAGGATCTCAAAGGATATGTTTTAACATATTCCATAAAGTTTAATATTTTTTCATCTGAATCTAAATACCATACAAAACGATCACTTTTTCCTTTTTCACATTGCACATAACCTCCAAAAATATCTTTAAACATCACAACAGTATCATACAATCTGTGAGTGACAGTTAAAATTAATTGAGGTTTTGTATTATTTTCCTTCGGCCCCGTGATTTTTAAATCTAGTTTACCACAGGCATCGAAAAATCCAGATAGCCACCCATTATTAAAAGTTAGTTTTTGAGGATAAATTAAACTTATATCATATTTATGACATAATTTATTTAATTGAACTAATCTATTAGAATTTCTAATATGTCCATTAACATCATTAATTAATTTTAATAAACCTGATTTATGATGTAATCTATATCTTAGTGCATTAGCACCAGATCTTATTTTTATAGATCCACCATAAACATTTTTAACTATTTGTAAAGCATGCTCATCTCTAATATTCATTGTTATTTCTAAACTAGCATAACCTTTTTTACTTAATAGAAAGCTTCCATCTCCATCTATGAGACCTGCTAACCATTCTTTCCATTTTTTATCCTCATTCATACTATGAATTTGCCGTCCTCGCGATAAAGCAAAGACTTTGTTTAAATTTAACATACGTATGGCCTCTGAAGTTCCTACTAACGAGTTATACGCTTTGGTTACTTGCGAATTATTCATATTTAAAAGATTTTTAACTTTAACGGTACAAAAATTGCAACTTACACTTAAAGTATCTAATAAATCATTCATGAATTTTTCGCTTACAGTATGTTGCATTAAATTATATTTAAAGGGCCACATTTGACCAAAGAACCCATTCCTTCATATCTTAAATTTTTTCACCTTATTTAAGATACATGTATCATCTCTACCTTAGTGTCCCCTCTTTTGAGTTTAACTTTGGCTTCATTGATGACCTTGTGCCTTTTAAAGGGAAGGAATCGACTGTACATTAAGCACCATTTCAGGTACCCACCAGTGACCCAGTCTGTAGCGATCGTGTAGGCAACCGACGGTCTTACTTTAGGAAGTTTTAACCGTTTTCACTGACATAACCCAAAGAGCATTCAAAACTTGTTGCTCTTACCTTTTCTCTGTCAAGAAAAGTTAATGACTTAGAAATAGTTTCTCCTAACAGTTACCTATTCCATATCATTAGGATTAGAGAAAAGATTCATTTAATAAAGTCTTATAGGGAAAACCCGAATTAACCTATACTTTTTACTGATATTTTTTTTTTATAGAAGTATAAGCACATCTGCTTTATTAAATTCTCAATATTTACATATCTACTTTCCCCTTTTTTCCAAAATTTAATCCCAGGTATTATTTATTTTACCAGCTAAAACTTTTAATGAATATCTCTTAGTATTATCTAAATGATCTTTATTTAGTAATTTATTGTGTAAAATTTTCCATAGTAAATAGCTTTTTAGTTTTTTACTCTTAAGGGTACCGTGACTACTATCAAAATAATCAAAAAGTATTTTAGTGTCATTTAATCCATTAACCCTATAATATAACACATTAAGGGCAGAATGATTATATATTTTACCTACTTTAAACAAATCTTGTATATAATATAGTATAGATTGACCTTCAATATTTTTTTGAGCAATATCAAATATTATACTATATCTGTGGCTATTACTATATATTGTTAAGCTAAAACATCCTTCAGCATCACAAAATCCAGCTAACCAACCATCTAGAAGTGTAGGTTTAACTGAAAAATAAGATAATTGAATATTAGGAAGTTTTATTCTACCTTTATTATTATATTCATTGACTTTATCTAAAAATTTTTTATATCTGTTTATTTTGTGTAAGGTAATTAAATTGCCATTAAATAACAAAGCTATTAAATAAAGACCTATTTTATCTTGTACTACATATCTAGATACAGTACTTCCTTGTTTAATGACTTTACCAAACTTTAAATTATTTTGAATCATATTTAATACTTGAATATCTCTAGTATCTTGACTTATAACAAAGCTAAGGTCTCCTCTTCTACTTACAATAAAAGATCCATCCCCTTCACTAAAACCTATAAGCCAAGTAAGAAAATCTTTGCAGGGTAACTCAGCACTAATATGAGATTTGTATTCACTAAAAAAGTTTAAAAAGTTAAAATTTGTATTACTTACTGTCCATTCGTCTTTTTGTTTTGACTCTTCCTTTGAATAGTTGTAAAACTCGCAAGAAGAGGAGTTATCCTTTTTAGCACAAATAATACCGGGGATTAAGGCTTTATAATAGAAAAGATGTTGATATAAAATTGGATCACCACCTCCGGCTGGATCATAGAAACTAGTGTTAAAGTTTCTATCTGTAAGAAGCATTGTTATTCCCTTAATTGCTTCTTTTTTTGTTTTTTTATTTTACGAAGGAGCTATAAAATAAAATTTCTTGATTTACTGGACTAGGTCCCATGACTCAAATTTTTAAGATTTGGCCTCAAAAATGTATTAAAAAAAAATAATACATTTAAGGTAAATACTCATACATTCACACGTATGTTGGGACTATATCTTATTAATCTAAGTTGTAAAAATTTTTTAAATGATCCCAAGTAAAAATAGTTCTTTTATCATTAACCCCTGATTTGATAGAAATAATTTCTTCAATTTGTGATTTATGTTTAAATTGACCAGATTTAAAATAGTCTAAAACCTTTAGCCAATCTTTATAATCTAGATATTTACTACCAAATAAAGTAAAGTTATTTAAGTAACTTTCTAATATTAAGTTTCCATTTAAACTAGTGGTTCTTAATCTATATTCAGGTTTAGGTTTATCTTTTCTAATAGCCTTAACTGAAGAAAGTAAAAATTGGGCTATGCTTTCTAAAAAATCTAAATTGTCTCTACCCTTGTGATCTATTTGTCTTTGACTTAATTCAAATTTACATTCTACTCTTGGATATTTAGAAGTAGTAGTAGTTCTTATTGAAAAATGACCATCTGCTTCAATAAAACCAGATAGCCAAGCATTAGATTCTAAAGGACTCATATTTAAAGGTTTTTTAGGTATATTTATTTCTTCAAATCTTAAGTTTAACCAATCAATTAAATTATATAGAGAATAGATTTTTGGAGTTCTCATATTACCATTCATTAATGAAGTTAATAATATTAATCCTTCATAATTATTAATAGTTAATATATAAGCATTGACTCCTTTTTTTCTAGAAAGTGATCCATTTTTTAATTCTTTTTGAATCATTAAGGCTAATGGAAAATCCTTTAAATGAAAAACAATTTGAATGGAAGGATAATTTAGTTTACCTTTACTAGATCTTTCTGTTTTTGGAACAACTATAGTTCCATCACCCTCGATTAAACCAGTTAAATAAGAACTAAAATTTAAATAACTTAAATCTTTGTTATTTTTAGGAGGCAGCGATAAATTTTTTAGTTTAATTAAAGGTAGTATTTTACAACAGATTAATTGCGGCGTATAGTCTCTGAGGATCCCTAAAATATTTAAATAAGATAAGTTTCCTGCTGATTGTGTAGCACTTTCGTTAATAAAGTCATACAGTTTCCAGCATATAGCCGCATTTAAAGCCGGCAGAATAAGTTTACCGGCTAAAACAGGTAATGATAATAATAATAAAATTGCTGTAACAAAAATTGCCCATACAAATAATGGTAATTTATGTAAGCTCATTCCATTAGTTCTCATATTAAGTACAGTAGTAATGAAATTAATTGCCCCTAATAGAGAGGATACTCCCGCTAAGTGTAAACTGAAGATAGCTAGATCAACAGATGCACCAGAGTGAGATTGGATACCGGCTAATGGTGGATAACAAAAAAAAATCTAATTATAAAATAGATTTTTTACCAATATTCTCATATTGGATTGGACTATACCTTCATTTTACCTTACTAATAGGCTTATAACACTTTATTTTTAAATTCCCTATTTAGTCTAATAGAACGAATATTTCCCATTAGATTTTTAATATTAATCAAATATTTAAAATCTTTTCTTTTTTTAGTAAAAGATCGAGCCCAAATTCTATATTCTAGTGATTTCATACCTTTCAATTGTTTATGAAAGTATTTAACAATATATTGAATATCTTTAGAATCTATAACAAATACAGTATAATTCGTATTGTTTATATAAAAATTTACTCGAAGAATCTTAAGAATAGCTTTTAAAACAATATCATCTAGTTTTTGGCTAATTTCAAAAATATGTTTTAATACTTGGGTTTCTATTATTTCTAAATAGAAACTTCCTTGTACCTCTGTAAATCCAATTACCCAAGATTTAGACATTACTTTCATAGCATCTTGAACACTATTTACAATATTATCTATAATTTCTCAAGAAGGAGATATGTAATCAGTAGGAATACCTGACTCGGATTTAATTTTAATATCTGTAATCAGCTTATCTCTTTGTTCATAAGATATTAAAGTATTTGCCGAAATAAGAATTGCTTCTCTGAATAATTTATAATTAAAGTGTTTACTAGTAAGTAGTGGATACTTATCAAAAATAGGTAGAATGTACTGAATAATATGATGAATTTTTCTAATACGAAATTCAGCTATATTATCATTAGAGTTAGATATAGAGACAGAACCTACACATAGCATAGATTTTATGTAATAAAGTAGCCGTAGGTTAGTCTTACTTTGTACAATTTTAAAAGTAAAAATCCAAACTCCTTTGTTAGTTTTACTGAACTGGAAAATTCCAGCCCCATCTGTAATACCAACAAGCCATTCTATATTTTCTGTGCTATTTTTAAGAGCTCCACTGTAAAATGCACTACGTTCAGTCTCTGATGAGTTTTTTAATTCTTTGCCTGCTAAAGCCGATAAGTTCTTACTGTTAACGGCTGGCATATTAAAAACTCAGGCGGATTGTCCACATGTTGATGACATTTTTACATCATTCATTATAGTTGAATGAGTATTCACCTCCGAATAGTGGAGTTTCCCGCATCGAGTAGTGTTTTTTTTTTATCATTAGTGTCACAGACAAACTAACAATTTGGGACAGCTTATATCTCCTAATAAAGTATATCTTACACTAAGTATCTGAAGGGTAGTTACGAATTGCCTCCGTGCATATAACATTATTACCAATCTATTTAAAATTGTGAAAAGGTAGTTAATGACGTAGAGGAATTTAATTTTCAATAAAGATAATAAATATGATAATTTAGGGATAATATTATATCTATTTTTACTTGTATATCTATAATTCATAATTAACAAAATAGAACTTTTGTTAATACTTTTTAAATAGTTATATACTTGAACAAATTCATCTGTATTAGTTTTTAATTTATAACAAATATAAATACACATTAAATGTATTAAAAACAATATTATAATGAAAATGATAATAGTAATATTTCTAACATTAGTATTATATTTTTCTAAATTTTTAATAAAAATTGTATACCAAGGTATAAATTTAGTTGGTATATATTTTATAACGAATTTATGAAAAATTTCTGAAGTATATTTATAAACATATCCATAAGTAAATAGAACTATAATTAATAGCAGTGTTAAAATTGCCAGGCTTTCTAATGAGAATAAAGCATCCAATAATCGTTCTAATGGACTTAATATTTCACCTTCTTCTAATGGAGAATTAGCAGTAAAAGACTGATCTGGGCTAGGTACTCTATCAGGGTTAGGATCAGAATAAGGATGATCTTTTATTGCTTCATTTACAGCATCTTTCATTTTTTCTTGATCCTCAAATGCTTCCACAGCATTTAGAGTTGCTGATGTTGCATCGGCAACAATAGGTGTAGCTACTGTTGTAACGATTATTTTTTGAGCAGGAGAACCTCCATATTTCATACCTGCTGATGCTGTAGCCGCAGCTGCGGCAGAAACTACTTTAGTTTTATCTATTTTATTTGATGAATTTTTATCATCATCACCTATTAAATTATTAAAAAGATCAAATTTATCATCTATATAATAAAAAATTGAATAAAGGACACTTGATACCATATTTAATAATAAGAGCACTTGTAAAATTCTAATTATTTTATTCTTAGATAATTTAAAACCATCTAAAACAAAACTAGTAAATAAACAAGTAACCAAAAAATAAATAATAAAAACTATCAAATGTGAGTCGTTGAAAACAGCACACATTTTATTAGCAACACTTAGTGCTATAGGTAATAAAATAGCATATAATAAAATTCTAAAATTATCTTTACCATTATTATTTTCAGGTAAATTATTATTTTTATTAGAATTACTAATATTATTTAAAGTTCTATTCACTTTAAAGTAAATTAAACTGAAATTTTCTCGCAGATAGCTTAGTTTATTTTTTATTACAAAAATGTAATATGATAACTTTCTAAAAACCGTCCAACCTGTCAAATTGTATAGATATTTTCCTTTTCAAGAAAATTAAGTCTTAATCATTGCTAACCCTGATTACATTTTAACAGTAAAATCTGTTTAATGATTCTCAATTAAATTGAGTTCTTTTAGTATTCATGCTATTTTTAAGGGAAATTAATTTTGAGGTACCATCTAAAGATTTATATTTTTTAGAAATTCTAATGTGATGTACTTCACTTAAAAAATCTAGATGTTTAGAGCTAAACAATGGAAAATTTGTTAAGTAATTGATTAAAATATCACAAGATAATTTTTTAGTTGTTCTTACTTCGTAAGCTAATTCAATATAATTAGGTTTATTTCTTTGAATTTCAGTAACATTTTTAACGTCAAGAAATTCTCTGATTTTTTCCATTATATAGAAATTTGAATTATTTTTTGAGATAGTTGTAGTTGATTTATACAATTGTTTTTGAGAAACTCTCATATAACCTTTTATGATAGTGGCAATTCCCTCGGAATTTAATTTAAATTCACAATAAAAATTACCATCTGATTCAATAAAACCAGATACGTGCTACCTAGCCAACTATTATCTAAACCTAATTTATATAATTTAAATCCATCTGTGGTTCTGGCTTTTAACCAATCGATTAATCTATGTAAAGCTTCTATTTTAGGTGTTCTCATATTCCCATTAAGTAGTACAGCAATATTATTGATAGATTTTATATCTTGAAACAAAAGGTCAAGATAGTTTGAATCTTTAGGATACACTATAGTCCCCCCTTTAATTACTTCCATAATCTTTTTTTTGTAAAGGTGCATCTTTTTTAACAAAAGTACTACTGGGTAAAGCAATTTACCTTTTTGATTCCTAATAGTTTTTGGAACAATAATTGATCCGTCACCTTCAATTAACCCTGCCAAATAACTACCTAAATAATTATCAGAAGGGTGATTAGATGAAAAGGAATTTAAGGAAGACTTAAATATTTTACTTCAATAACCTGAGTATGAAGTAAAAGCCAAATCTATACTAAATAAATACTTTCATATGTATTATGGACTATATCTTCATCCTATTGTTAAAGGAGCCTCACGTCTAGTCTCTGAGGATCCTACTTTAATACTTACCATAAGTATTATTTGGTATCCTGCTGATTGTCCTTTGTATTATCTTTAAGATTGTTACTATTTTGGTGTTGAGTACTTAAAGCTTTAGGAGTTTCCAGCATACAGTGAAGTTCTTTATAGTAATTAGTTACTACTCTGGCACAGGTGACGTACCAGCTCCATTTTCAACTAAAGAACTTAATAATAATAAAATTAAAGAAGGAGGTAATAACCAGAATGAGATATTGTTTAATCTCGGGAATCTTTTTACATAAGTAATTTCTTACCTATTTGGACTATGTCTTCATCCAATTAGTTTTTATCTAATTATCTAGTATAATTAGCAAATTGGAGCCTAGCGTATTAATGTATAAAACTATACATTCCTAATATAATATTTGTACTAGAAAATTTTATATTAAAGTCTCTGAGGATCCTACTAAGAAATTAAAAAAATTTCCTTTGGTTTCCTGCATAATCTCCCCTTGTGTATTTAAATTTTTACTAATAAAAAGTCGTTAAAACAACTGCTAATCATCTTATGATTAATTTAAGTGTATTAAATACCTGTTCTCTTTGTTAAAACAAATGCTTTGAGGAATTCCATGCATATAGCTAAGTAATAATAAGTCTTATTACTAAGACAAACGGCATTATAATTTATTTAAATGGTCCCAATTGAAATATGTTCTACTATTATTCATTTGGCTTTTCTGTAAAGAAACTAATTTTCTACCTTCAACTGTCATATGATTTTTATTAATTATTTCATTAAAAACAATTTTCCAACTTAAAAAATCTAAATGTTTGCTACTTAATAAAGGATAAATATCTAAATAACCAATTAATAATTTTATAGCATTATGGTTTTCAAGTCTTATAATATAATAAGAATTTTTCTTATTTATTCTTTCTCTAATATGTAATTTGACATTTAAAGCTAAACAAATTTTGTTTAATATTAAATTATAATTTTCATTAGTTTTAGGATAAATCATCCTTTGTTCTAAATTAAATTTACAAATAATTTGTTTTAAAGAATTTCTAATATAAAAACAACCCTATAAAACCTGATAACCAACTATCGTTTAAGATAGGACTATCATTAAGAGGTAATTTAGTTATGTCCATAGAATGTTTTTTATTCATCCAATCAATTAATTTATATAATTGATCTATTTTTGGTGTTCTAAATTTACCGTTAATAAGTTCAATGATTTTACATAAAGTTTGTTTGTGTGAAAATCTTAATTCTATACAATTAGTTTTTCTTTTGGCGATAAATCCTTTACCTAAATAACTTAATAGTTTTTCAGCTAAAGGTTTATCTTTAAGATTAAAAGTTATACCTAGTATAACCCTATCTTCTTTTGTAATAGAAATATAACCGTCTCCTTCTATTAATCCAGCTAAATAATTAGCTAAATATTGTTCGGAGTAATTAATCATAGGACTTACTTGAGGTTTTTGTCCATTAGAACCAGATGAATAATGATATTTTCGAACTAAACTTAAGGGTTTGACATCAACCCGGGACAGATTAAATTTTTTTTTGTTTGCCATGTCTGGGGCTCCCACTTGTACTGGTAATAAATAGTTCATAATTACATAATCTTTCGAATATGATTGGACTATATCTTCAGGTTATTTTTTGTTTTTAATAACCGCGTCACGTGTAGTCTCTGAGGATCCTACATTTTATAATTATTATAGGTAAAAAAAAATAAAAATAAATTTGGTTTCCTGCGGATTACCTATTTATCCTATATCTGTTAAGATATAAAGATTATTAACCTTAATTTTTAAAAGTACTGTACGCTTTATACTCTAATAGAATTAAGTTTTCAGCTACATTTTTATAAGGATACTTTAAGGCTTTCCCGCATACAGTGACGTAATAAGATGAACTTCACAGTTCACCACGGCAACTAAATATATATTACTTACTTAAATAACAATTATTTAAATGATCCCAAGAATAAGTAGTACGAGTACTATTAAAATTTATTCTCATATTTAAAGCTTTTTCTAAATAATGACTAGTAAATGAATAAGTTTGTTGTAAATTGAATACGTTTACCCAATCTAGGTAATCTAAATATTTTGAAGATAGTAATGGAAATTTATCAAAATATTTAATCAATTTTAACTTACTATTTTTATTATGAGCCATAACTATATAGCTAAAATATTGTCTCTCTTTAATAGTTCTAATTCTACTTAACACATTGACACCTAAATATTCTGAGATTTTAGACATAATTGAAAAGTAACTTACTTTTTTTTCTTCAGATTCTAATCTATGATAATTTTGTCTTAATTCTAATCTATAAAACAATTGAATTCTTGTTAAATTTTTGTTTGATCGTTGGTGAATATTAATAGAAAAATTACCATCTGCATCACTAAATCCAGATAACCAAGCATTACTATCTATAGCTGAATTATCTAAAGGTTTAATTTCTAAATCTTTAATTTGAGAAAGAATAGCTTTAGTACTAGGTAAATGACTTTCTCTATTTCTTACTATATAATCATTTAACCAAAGTATACTTCGATTTAGAGCTTCTATTTTAGGAGTTCGCATATAACCATTAATTATTTTTACAATAGTAAAAACACTTACGATATTTTGAATTTGCCATAAAATATATCCTCTATCTTGTTTGATATAAACATTTCCACATTGAGTTAAATTTTGAAGATATTCAGCTAAAGGTAGATCAGATTTTTTAAAAACAATAATAATCTTAGGAGCATATTTTTTAGATGTTGATTTTTTATCATGTACAGCTATAGTACCATCTCCTTCAATTAAACCGGCTAAATAAGGTCCTAATTGTACACTATTGTTTTTTAATTTTAAATTTAAGTAACTTTTATTATTATCTGTTGAATAATTTAGACTTTTATTAAGTAAGTAATTTTTTTATTTTTTGTTTGTTACCAAAACCTCCAACTAAAGCAGGCATACTTTAACCCTATAAATTTCTAAATAGGCAGGACTATATCTTTATCCTTCTTCCCTTTTGTTTTTTTCATTTGATTAGGTATATCTTATTAAAATAACACTTAAAAAAAAAGAGATAAGGATATTTCGCGTGTAGTCTCTGAGGATCCTACTAAGTAATATTAATAGAATTTTTAATATTCTCCTATATATATTCTGTTGGTTTCCTGCTGATTGCCCAATTTATATTATGTTACTTTCTTCTACCTTTAAGTAGACTTAGTTAATATAACTATAAGGGTGTCCCAGCACACAGCGAAAATAAAGATTTATATTACTATAAACCCCGGCCATGCCTTATAATTTAAATAAAAAAAAAAACGGTGGAAACATCGGGCTATACCGGAAGGTGTGTAAATTTCCATTGTTTTCTATATAAGCCTGTAGATCTACCTAATATATAATCTCTAATTGTACCTCTATCTCCTTTCAAATGTCTAGCTAATTGCCCTATACTTGTAAAAGTTCTAGTCAATTCAGGATTAACAACATTTTCAGCTAAAATAGATTTACTCTTAGGTTGTTTTGGTTTATACAGGGTTTTAACTGTTTCAATTAAAGAAATTAATTCTTGTTCAGTTAATATAGATTCATAAGGAAATTCAGGAATAATATCATTAGTAAATAAAAATCTATCTAGAAATAATTTAGCATTATCTAAACAATTATCTAAACTTACATGATGTATATTTATATTATTATATAACCATTCTTTAGAGTCAGATATAAAAATTAAAGATTTAGTAAAGGTATCGTATAAATATACAGTTTTACCTCTTAATTTTCTTAATCTGTCTATTGCTTCTTGAGACATAGGTGTATGATAACCATTATATCCACCTGCTAATTTATCCACATTAAGCTTAGGTGAAAGTAAGTCTATATAATATTGTTCTAATTCAATAGCTTGTTCCCAAGTAGCATCTGAATTTAAAATAAGTAATGTGAGTTTAACATTTTTAAAGCCATTTACTTTAAAATATCTAAGAACTTTTCTATCTGCTTTATTTAAGATAGATGGCATAAAATAAGAACAGACTCTATTATATAAATTTATAGATACACCTACATAAACATCTGCGAAACTTTCATTTATTACTTCAAATATATAAACTCCTTTAGCACCTTTAGCTACTTCAGCTATTTGATTCCTATTATTGTAAGGATCTATTATTTCAAATTTTGTATGTGGATGATTTTTCCCTTGGAATCTTTGTTGTATTCGTTTATAGTCATAAGATTTAGAACTAAAGAAGGCGACACCACTATTCTTACTCTTTTTTTTGTTACCATTGTTATAATATTTTGATTTAATAATTTTAGTAGAGCCTACGCTTGTTTTAATTTTTAAAAACAAATATATAAAGGCATGGAAAGACTTAAAAAAAAGAAAATTTACAACTACAAACAATACTTTTACCCCTGATCAGTAAAAGCCGACAGTTTAACCATGACTAGGTAAAGCCAAGCCGTTATATTATTTAAATTAAATTTGACCATAAAGAAAATCATGATAAATGCGTGTGCTGTTATTATCACGTTAAATAATTGATGATCCCCTTGAAGTACTTGTACTCCAGGACCAGACAATTCTAATCTAATTAAAACAGAAAAAGCTGTACCTATCATACCTGCAAATACTGCAAATATTAGGTAAAGAGTTCCTATTTCTTTAGCATTAGTAGAAGATAGCCAAGAATTCATTAAATTATTAATGAATTAAAAAATACTAAGTATTTTTTAACTTCTTAAACTATCTTCTAAACGTTTTAGCTCTTTTATCACTTAGATTTTATTAAACTAAACATCTAATTACTATATTTGATCTTTATCAGAATTGAACTGATATTTGCTCATTGAAGGCGAGCCGTACTAACCGTTATACTAAAAGACCTTTTTAATATTAAAA